AAAGGAGTTCATCCAGCCACAGGTTCCCCTATGACTACCTTGTTACGACTTCACCATAGTCGCTGTCATTACCGTTGCAGTACCCATCTTATGCAGAAGAACGAACCAAGACAATATATAATGTCTATACATTCGAAAACCAGCCATAAGTTAAGGTAAGTGCTTCGGGTAAAAACAACTTCCAGGGTGTGACGGGCGGTGTGTACAAGGCCTGGGAACGTATTCACCGTGGTGTGCTGACCCACGATTACTAGCGATTCCGCCTTCATATACTCGAGTTTCAGAGTACAATCTGAACTTGGGCAATGTTTAAAGGATTTGCTCCGACTCGCATCATTGCATCCTATTGTCATTACCATTGTAGCACGTGTGTAGCCCAGCTCATAAGGGCCATGAGGACTTGACGTCATCCCCACCTTCCTCCTGCTTATCACAGGCAGTTTAGTTAGAGTACATACTAAGTTAACCTCATCAGCTAAGCAGTAATATGAATTAACTAACTATAGGGGTTGCGCTCGTTATAGGACTTAACCCAACATCTCACGACACGAGCTGACGACAGCCATGCAGCACCTGTATTAATAATAAATGAGCTGCTTTCGCAGCTCAAAAATAATGTCAAGAGCTGGTAAGGTTCTGCGCGTTGTATCGAATTAAACCACATGCTCCACCGCTTGTTCAGGCCCCCGTCAATTCCTTTGAGTTTCAACCTTGCGATTATACTACCCAGGCGGGTTGCTTAACGCGTTAGCTGTAACACCGAGAGTATTCCCGACATTTAGCAACCATCGTTTAGGGCGTGGACTACCAGGGTCTCAAATCCTGTTTGCTCCCCACGCTTTCGCATCTCAGTGTCAGTTTTGATCCAGATAGTCGCCTTCGCTTCGGGTGTTCCTTCTAATATTTATAGATTTTATCCTTACATTAGAAATTCCACTATCCTCTATCAAACTCTAGTTCACCAGTTTTGTAGGACATTCCTAACTTAAATCAGGGATTTAACCTACAACTTAATGAACAACCTGCATGCCCTTTACGCCTAATCAATACGAATAACACTAGTCCCCCCCGTATTACCGCGGCTGCTGGCACGGAGTTAGCCGGGACTTATTCTTTGAGTACCGTCATAATCTTCCTCAATAAAAGAGCTTTACAACCAAAAGAGCCTTCATCACTCACGCGGTAGGCGCTGGATCAGGCTTTCGCCCATTGTCCAATATTCCCCACTGCTGCCTTCCGTAGAAGTTTGGGCCGTGTCTCAGTCCCAATGTGGCTGATCGTCCTTTCAGACCAGCTAAGGATCATAGGCTTGGTGAGCTGTTACCTCACCAACTACCATATTCCTGCACAAGCCTATCTAACAGCGATAAATCTTTAGATACCCGGTATTTATACTTAAAGCACCTAAACAAATAGATACCTCAATTCTCGATTTAAAATCGATATACTTATTCCGGACTGTTAGGCAAGTTCTTGTGTATTACTCACCCGTTCGCCATGGACAACTTAATATAAGAAACCCATTAGACTTGCATGTGTGAAGCGTACCGCAAGCGTTCATTCTGAGCCAGGATCAAACTCTTTAATTATTTTGATTAGACATATATATGTCTAAATACTATCATTATCCTTAAATATACATTATATGCTTAACACCTATATCACTAGGCAATAAACAACCCAAGCATTCATCACCACACATGTTCCACAGCTAAGCAGTACGAGTAGCGTATGTTTTTTTACGTTTCGAGTTCGGAATGGGATCGAGTAGTTCACAACATACTTAAAATGAATGCCCTAAAGAGAAAAAAATTATTAAATTATATTTTATAATTAATAGTAAATATATACACATAACAACTACGCCGGCGTAATATATATGTCTACGATAGTAAAAACACTATACGGCATTCATATGAAAATCAGCATCAGTTTATTACAATTATTTATACTTACTTTGGAACTTATGCAATCTATTACCACTATCAACACCCCTCATCTCTTTTGAAGGATTCCAACAAGAGTGTTTCTTTGTGTCAACGTCCAGTTTTAACATATTTTTATAGTACGTAGAAACAACGACAGAATCAATAAATGACCCATCTGTCATAACTACATTAATTCTTTTTCTAAGTGGGTGTATACCTTTTTTCATATTATTATCCTATTAAATTAATTTATAGTAGTATCATATCAAAGAACGAATTATTTCTCATATTACAGACATACATTGAACAAGGCTGCGAGCGGAATCGAACCGCTATTTATAGATTTGCAGTCTACTACATTACCACTATGTTACGCAGCCATTAGTACACAAATGATGCGGCCAATTACTCAGTTATTGCAAGCACATCAGATATGTATTTATCTACATATGTAGCCATTAAGGCGTCAGATACGTTGTCATAATAGTAGTAGCTGTCTGGGCATGTTGTAAGAACAAAGGACCAGTTAAAGAAATCTGATCTATCAAAATCATTCATCGGGGTAAAGCCGTATAAAAAGTCTACAAATATAGGGTAAGTGTAGTATGTATGGCCGAGCTCTACTGACATCTCATATAGAGCAATGTACAAAGCAACATCGTTATCAAGGCTGTCAATTTTTTGTATTAGAGCATCAGATATATCTTCAAATGTTATGCTTTTGAAGGATACTATATCAGTATTATAAAAAGACATCTTCTGTTCATTAATAATAGGAATTTCATTTTCGTGTAATAGATATTCTATGCCATAATGCAATTGCCCGTAGTACTGACTAACGTAATAGCCATCATAAAAATGATTAACCACGAGCATGGTATATATAGCTGCTATCATTGCAGACCCTAAGAAGAAAAATACATATATAATCACAGAATAATCCTTTTTCTTTCTAGATAAAACTGTCCCCTATGGGAATTGAACCCATGTTGTTGCCTTGAAAGGGCACCTTCCTAGCCTCTAGAAGAAGGGGACAATATAATACACAGTAAAAAGGAGAGAATGGGATTCGAACCCATGGTACTATTACATACTATCGTTTAGCAAACGATCACTTTAAGCCACTCAGTCACCTCTCCACTAAAGCCCAGAGATAAGCAGGCAAACTGCCTGCTTACTTCTATATAGATAATTATGCTTCGATTTGGTTAGCCACCCAAGAAACATACTCATCAAGTGGTACTGATTCTACTACGATTGGCATAAATGCATGGTTTACACCACAAATTTCGCTACATTGACCATAGTAAACGCCGTCACGTTTGATAAATACTGTTGCTTGGTTTAGTCTTCCAGGCATTGCATCTACTTTTACACCAAGAGAAGGCACTGCCCAGCTATGTAGTACGTCCGCAGATGTAATTAAAAAACGTATGTGTGTATTTGTTGGCACAACTATTCTATTATCAACTTCAAGAAGTCTTAGCTGACCTAATTTTAGGTCTGCTTCAGGCACCATAAAGCTTTCAAATGCCAATGAGCTTGAGTCTACTGTGTAGTCTGAGTACTCATATACCCAATACCATTGGTGACCTATAACTTTAATAGTGATAGCAGGATCAGATGCTTCATCAATTGCATATAATAATGCAAAAGAAGGAATAGCTACTGCTAATAGAATAAAGCTAGGTACGATAGTCCATACGATTTCTAGTACTGTACCATGTACTACTTTTGAAGGCTCATGACCTCTTGAGCGATCAAATAGGTAAACAGTGCGTAATAGCACCCATAGAACAAATACTGCAATAATTACTAAGAAAAACATAAGGTCGTGATGTAAATTAATAATACCTTCCATAATAGGAGAAGCAGGATCTTGAAAATCAAATTGCCATTTTTCAATTGCGTCAGCGTATATCATAAGCCATTTCCCGATAGTTTCTAATTGATCAAATCTTTCCGGTTCCCATGGTGCAATATCTTTATCAATCATTTCGAGGAGTAAGTCTGTATAGTATCTAATATAGTTCCATATGATATAAATCAACACAAGCCATCTTACAGGGCTTTTTACTAATTTAGGCCATCGAGGTATCCTATATATACGTTTACCAAACCCCAAGTTCTCTGCTCTTACATGATGTTTCCTCCAATAATAAGGTTCAATATGTCTATCACTTTTAGGCCTTACAAAATGTGCACCAAAATCAGGGTCAAGGAACACGCGCACAGGGTCTCTACCTTCTAAAGTAGTCCTACTATGCACAATATCCCTAGGCACCTTTACAGATGGCCTTATTATTTTATAACGTTTCTTTCTTCTTGGTTTTATCCTAGCCCAAAGAGTGTCTTCATTAAACCCTGGTATTTCCACCTGCTCAAATGGGCCATGATACGGAGGTTCAGGTGCGTCACTTAGTCGCCCATCACGCAACCAAGCTCTTCTAAGCCACAAAGGGTAATATTCATCAGGCATATTATTAGGTGGAGGAAGTCTATTACTTTCCCTATTAATACGTTCTAAACGCATTTCTTCTTCAATAGGCATATAAACACGCTTTCGCTTCGTGCGTAAGTCGAAAATTTCTGGTAGTGTATGCTTTCCGGCAGGTGCATTTCTCAGTCTTGGTTCTTGTTGATTGTTTCTATACATAAATATGACTTCTCTTCTGTTTTAACATAAGGTAAGACAACAATACTAAAAATAACGTGCTTATAGAGCACGTTATTTATTTATTTGCGTGGAGTTGATTTAATGTATGGTATTTCTTCGAATGTGTGTGATAGTGGAGGTGAGCTTAGTGTCCATTCAAGTGTGCTGTAGCTTTCTTTGCCTGCTTCACCTGATGCTGCACCCCATGGGTCATTACCAGCAGCTACACCATCAGACAGTGTTCTATATAGAATGTAGAACCATAGCACGATGCTTAGTGTAGTTATGTATGAACCATATGTAGATACTGAGTTCCATCCTGCAAATGCGTCTGGGTAATCTGGTATACGACGAGGCATACCTGATAGACCTAGGAAGTGCATTGGGAAGAATGTTAGGTTTACACCTATGAAGGTTGCCCAGAAGTGTATTTTACCTAGTGTTTCAGGATATTGATAACCAGTAATTTTACCTATCCAATAGTAGAATGCTGAGAATATCGCAAACATAGCACCCATTGATAGAACATAGTGGAAATGTGCAACAACATAGTATGTGTCATGTAGTGCAATATCAAGACCTGAGTTAGATAACACGATACCAGTTAGACCACCAAAAGTAAATAGGAAAACGAAACCAACTGCAAATAACATTGGTGTTTTTAGCTCAATAGAGCCGCCCCACATAGTAGCTAACCAGCTAAAGATTTTAATACCAGTTGGTATTGCAATAACCATTGTAGCAGCAGTGAAGTATGCACGAGTATCTACATCCATACCAACTGTGTACATATGGTGTGCCCATACGATGAATCCAAGTACACCAATAGAACACATAGCATACACCATACCTAGATAACCAAAAATAGGTCTTCTTGAGAATGTAGATAGCACTTGGCTAACAACACCGAATCCAGGTATAATTAGAATGTAAACTTCAGGATGACCAAAGAACCAGAATAAGTGTTGGAATAATAATGGGTCACCACCACCTGCAGGATCAAAGAATGTAGTATTGAAGTTACGATCAGTTAGTAGCATTGTAATACCACCTGCTAAAACAGGAAGTGCAAACACTAGTAGGAATGAAGTAACTAGGATAGACCATACGAATAGAGGCATTTTATGCATAGTCATACCAGGAGCGCGCATGTTAAATATTGTAGCAATAAAGTTTACTGATGCAATAAGAGATGAGCTACCTGATAAGTGTAAGCTAAATATTGCTAGATCTATAGAAGCACCTGAGTGTGATTGTATACCAGATAGAGGAGGATATGCTGTCCAACCTGTACCTGCACCTACTTCTACTAATGCTGAGAAGAATATTAGTAGTAGTGATGGTGGTAGTAGCCAGAAGCTAATGTTGTTTAATCTTGGGAACGCCATATCTGGTGCACCAATAAGTAGTGGTACGAAGAAGTTACCGAAACCACCTAATATAATTGGCATAACAACCATGAATAACATTAATAGGCCGTGTGCTGTTATCAGAACGTTATATAATTGATGATTACCTTGTAGATATTGATTACCTGGGTGTGCTAGTTCCATACGCATTAATACGGAAACAGTAGTTGATACTATACCTGCTAAAGTACCAAAGATTATATATAGTACACCGATATCTTTATGATTGGTTGAAAAAAACCATCTGCGAATAAAAGAGTTAACCATATGAAATATTCTTTCAGTAGTATGTGTTGTGTTTAATTTAATTAATTACTGTATAACGGATTTGTACCATTATTAGAATTGCTCTGGATTAACCAGGAAATGTGCGTTATACACATTGCATTAGAGAGGGGTATCTGCTTTATACAGCAGTGGGTTAGTCTTTTTTATGCTCGTCTTGCTTCTTATCGTTTATTTGTTTAGGTGTTTCTTTCTGTTCTGTGTTGTTTAGTAACCCTCGTATATTCTTAATACCATTTAGTATTTCATTTGAAATGTTAGGGTATTTCCCGAAGAGAACAACCACAAGCAATATAATTATGATTAGTTGACCAATTCCTATAGACATATGCTTAGTTCCTTGTACATAAAAAAAGTAATAGCGATAGCCAAATAATAGGCATTTTGATGTGTCACTAAAATAAGCTAATATATAGACATATACAACTTAAAAACACTGAAAAAAATAGTGCTACTATGTCGAATTTATTAACACCCCCCATAAAATAGCAGGGCCTGGAGATGCCGTGTTCCACCCACGGGTCCATAGTAGCAATAGGCCGCATACGCGGCCTATATAATGTCTATTTATACTCGTCAACATCTTGCTCTAACAGATATGATTCTACAATACCTATTAGAGGGATATATACTAAAAAGTATAGGAAATAGAATGCTGTGGCTATACGCCCAATTTCAACGTAAGGAGTCTCAGGAACGTTACCACCAATCCAACCAAGTATTACACAATCAACAACAAGTAACCAGAACATTTTACGGTGAAATGGTCTAAATTGTGAACTACGTATGTCTGAAGTGCTTATAAATGGGAGAGCAAATAGTATTAATATAGCAGCAACCATTGCAAATACGCCACCAAGTTTATCAGGTATAGAACGTAGTATTGCGTAGAAAGGCAAGAAATACCACTCAGGCACAATATGCGCTGGAGTAACTAATGGGTTTGCCTCAATATAGTTGTCAGGATGCCCTAGTAAGTTAGGGTAGAAGAATACAATTACAGCGAAAAATACTGCAAATGCTACAATGCCTAATAAATCCTTCACATAATAATATGGGTAGAAAGGTACTTTGTCCATCTTTGAACTAATACCTAACGGATTATTAGAGCCGTCTTGGTGTAGTAGTATAAGATGAACAAGTACTAAAGCTGCGATAGCAAATGGCAATAAATAATGTATACTAAAGAATCTATTTAAAGTCGCATTATCTACAGAGAATCCACCCCATAGCCAATAAACGATGTTTTCACCAACGAAAGGTATAGCAGATGCTAGGTTTGTGATAACAGTTGCACCCCAAAAGCTCATTTGACCCCATGGAAGAACATAACCCATAAAGGCAGTACCCATCATAATGAAAAAAATAGTAACACCAATCAACCACACATGTTCGCGAGGTGCTGCATATGAACCATAATACAAACCACGGAAAATATGTATGAATACTGCAATAAAGAACATAGATGCACCGTTGGCATGTAAATAACGTATTAACCAACCATAGTTAACGTCGCGCATAATATGCTCCACGCTAATGAAAGCGAGGTCTACATGCGGTGTGTAATGCATAGCCAAGAAAATACCAGTTACTATCTGCACAATAAGACACATAGCTGCTAAGAAACCAAAATTCCACCAGTAACTTAAATTACTTGGTGTTGGATAATCCACAATGAAGTCATTAACTTCTTTAATTAACGGTCTTTTTAATAAACGCATACTAAATTACCTTTTCTTTTTATATATTTAATATTCTTATTATTTATACACATGTGGCACCTATACAATGCCACATGTGCCATATATGTTTATATCAATTACTTAACTTGCTCGATAAGTTTAATACCCTCGTCAAAGCATTGATTCTTTAGATTAACTCCGTCAGGGCCCTCAAGACTTTCAAGAATGCTGTTCATAACGATGTTATTAGTGCTTTCTTGAATATACTGGAAAAATGCCTCTTCTTTTTTCAGTGCTAAGCTAAGTTTATTACGTAATTCAGTCACTAGGCGTGCTCTTAGCGCTGCTTGTCTAGTTTGTATTACTTTACCTAACTCTGCTTTTGTGAATGAAAGAACGCCATTTATCTCACTCAACAATGATACTTGTTTAGCATGATGTTCTGCTAATAGTACAAGTGTTTGTTCTTTTAGGCTATACGAGTCATTAAATTCTTTTTCAATCAGTAATGCTCTATCATTAAAAGATGAGGTGATAAGATCTTTTAATAATACATACGCAAAAATTAAGAATAATATGAAACATAATAGTACAAGTGTTTCTACATGTAGTATAAAGATATTTGAAGCTGTTGCAACAGCTACGCCAAAAACTAATAGTGTAAGCACAACATGTTTATTTTGTAAAAATGAAAGCATTTATAATAATCCTTACTTAAATAATATGATGTAATGAGTCGAAATATTACTTATTCACATAATGAATAATTTATTATTACTAGTGTAAATGTATTGCATCGTTTAAATATATACATACCAACACACTAAATACGTATGCTTGAAGGAATGCAATAGCTAATTCTAGGCCTGTTAGTGCGAATACAATAGCAAGAGGCACTACGCTTGCAGCAAGTAAAAAACCGCCTTTAGTAGACATAGTCCATGAGAATCCTGCTAAAATTTTTAATAATGCGTGCCCAGACATCATATTAGCGAATAGTCGGACAGCTAAGCTAACTACTCTAAATAGGTAGGATATTAGTTCTATCAACACTAGGAATGGCGCTAAAGCTAGCGATATACCTTGTGGTAAAAAGAAACTAAAGAAGTGCAAACCATGTTGTATCCCCGCAATAATATTTACGCCTATGAAAATAGACATTGCAAGGCCTAATGTAACAATTAGATGGCTTGTAACTGTAAATGTATAAGGCACCATACCAAGCATATTACATGCAAGTATAAATGTAAAAGTTGTAAATATTAAAGGTAAATATTTATAACCTTTAGGCCCAATTTGACCATATACCATGCCTGATATAAACTCATATATAGATTCTGCAGTACTTTGCCATGCATTAGGTACAATAGAAGATTTATATGTAGACAGGTAAAAGAAAAATACTAATGTGCTTAGTGCAATAAGCGCAAATAATGAAGAGTTTGTAAAGGAAAAGCTTGTGTTGATAGATAATAAAGGATTAATCTCGAATTGTTCAAAAGGAGATAATGGTATGACTCTCATATATAAGAAGACTCTCTTTATTTTTACGTATTTCTAACTGATAACAGGAGTAACTGTAATCAATTAGGTTTTGATAACTATTTTATATTCTGTATATAATATAATTTATTCTTATATTTAATTCTGATATCTATGGTCATGAGAACCACTTAGTATAGCATTACTTATTAATTGGCAATATAAATTAACAGCAAGGATAGAATCATCATTTCCTGGTATTGGGTATGTAATATTGCGTATACTATCGTTGCTATCGATAATGGCAATAGTAGGTATTTTTAAGACAGAAGCTTCGTGCAAAGCAGTAGGGCAATTACGTGCTCCAATAACGAACAGAGCATCAGGCAGCCTATCCATGTTTTTTACACCTTGTGTAGACATTATAAATTTATAGCTACAATCTGTTATACTATTTAACCTTTTTCGTATCTGAACAAAGTTAGTTAACAAACCTCCTACCCATTGCCTATTTACATACGGCTGGTTAGACCTCTTAGCGGCTGACTCAATGATGCTACTATAGTCATTAACAGTGCTAACAAATAGAACAGTACCGCCATTAGCAGACAAATCATTTATAAACTTCATGGTTTTTCGTAATGCTACTATCGTAGTTTCTAGATTAATTATGTGCATATTGCTTCGTACGCCAAGCAAATACGGAGTGGCCTCCGTATTTACTTTACTTTTCTCATGGCCTATATGGACACCATTATATATCAAATCTTGTAATGATATTCCTTGTTTTAGCGATTGTTTCATCTTTTGTTTTATTATCCTATATTTTATTTTCACCGAATTAATTATAAACAAATCATAAGCGCTGCTTTATGACTCATTAGTATAATCGGAGATGGATACATGAAAAAGAATAAAAGTATAAAGACAGTGATGCCTAGGATAAAAGCTTTTTGCTTATCTACCTGTTCGAAACTTGTCCACTTATCTACTTTCTCAAAGTACATAATTTTGACTAACCAAAGGTAGTATACAGCTGATATCACACTACCAACAATACCAACAAAGACTAATATATACAGGCCTTCGTGTATAGCAGGTAAGAATACATATAGTTTACTGAAGAAGCCTGCAAGAGGTGGTATGCCTGCCATTGAGAATAGTGCTATAGCTAAAGTAGATGCTAAAACAGGATTTGCTTTATACAACGCTTTTAACTCATTAATAAACACGATCTGCCCTGACATATCTTTCTTTCTTAGAGAAAGGAGAACAGTAAAGAAACAGGCACTCATTATGATGTATATGATGGAGTACATTAATAAACCACGTATACCCTCAGGTGTGCCAGTAGATAATGCAATTAACACATAACCACAGTGGCCTATAGCACTATAGGCTAATAGTCTTTTAATTCTGTTTTGAGACAATGCTACAACGCTACCCAGTAGCATAGAAGCAATTGAACAAAATATAAAAATAGGCTGCCAATATGTAATTAAATCATGCAAAGTAGAAGCAAATAGGCGTGTTAACAGTGTTAATACAGATATTGAAGGTGTTATAGCAAAAAATGCAGTAACAATTGTAGGAGAACCTTGGTAAACATCAGGTACCCATACATGGAATGGTACAGCATAAACTTTAAAAAGAAGGCCAACACTAATAAAAACGATACCAAGTATTATGCCACTAGATAAATAGACATCCTCATTTGAAGTGAATATTGCAAGTTTCGCTAAGTCTTCAAACCCAGTAACGCCAGTAAAACCATATATTATAGAGATACCGAATAATAACATACCGGATGAAAACGCACCAAGCACGAAGTATTTTAAGCCTGCTTCTACAGAGTATATTGAATTACGTTTAAATGCAGCTAGGACATATAAACACAAGCTTTGGAACTCAATTGCTAGATACATAGTCATTAGATCGTAAGATGATACAATAAGTAACATACCTAACACCGCCAGGAGGACTAATATCATGTATTCAAAGAAGTTTATGCGTTCTTTTTTAACATAATCCAAAGATATTATAATTGCCACGAGGCTGCTTAACAGTATAACTACTTTAGCTATTTGGCCAAAATAATCAGAAACCATTAAGTTATTCATAATAATTATATCTTGCATTGGATTATTTAATGTGAGAAGCACAGATAGTAATAATAATTGGATGCTTAACCATCCTGTTGATCTTATTATAATAGGATAATTATGAGCCGCTGAAGTGCTGTAAACTACGCCATAAACAAGTAAAGCAAGTATACCTATTGTTAGGTATATCTCAGGGAAGATTGCTTTAAAATCATTTTCAAAAAGACTTATAAAATTCATATTGAACCATCATCTTTGTTTTATTTTTATATAATATACACAGATAAATAAGGTAAGCTACTATAGGCATGCACATGCGTAGCAAGCACACACCTAGCACATGTAAAAATTAACAGGAAATATATTATGGGCAACTATTTAACATGCTGTATCAGGTTAGCCACAGATATATGCATAGGATCAAGGAATATATCTGGATATATACCCATTACAAAGACAAGCACTACAAATGGCGCAAAAACATATAATTCTCTACGTGTTACGTCATAAAATGCATGTATAAATTCTACTTTTAAATTACCAAAAACAACTCTGTTATACAGCCATAATGAGTACGCTGCACCAAGTATTATACCTGTTGTTGCAATAAATGCTACAGAAGTATTACTATTAAAAGCTCCTATGAGAACTAAAAATTCCCCAACGAAGCTACTCGTGCCAGGCATACTTATATTTGCTAATGTAAATACCATAAATAGTGTGGCAAACAGAGGCATCATTTGTACTACACCACTGTAGTACTTTAATAGTCTTGTTTTATGTCTGTCATATAATACCCCAACACATAAGAATAAAGCACTTGACACTATACCATGGCTTAACATTAATAGCATGCTACCTTCTAAACCTTGCATATTTAGACTAAATATGCCAATTGTCACAAAATTCATATGCGCAACGGATGAATAAGCAATAATGCGTTTTAAGTCAATCTGTCTTAATGTCGTTAAAGATGTGTAAACAATCGCCATTAAACTCATTGTGTAAACTAGAGGGGTATAGTATACTGAAGCATCAGGGAACATAGGCAAGCAGAAGCGTATTAAACCATATCCACCAAGTTTCAATAAAACACCAGCTAGTAAAACAGATCCAGCGGTGGGTGCTTCTACGTGTGCTTCTGGTAACCATACATGAAATGGTAGCATGGGCACTTTAATTGCAAAAGAAATAAAGAATGCTAACCAAAGGAATAGCTGTCTCTCTTCGCTAAAATCAGTAGCAAGTAGCACCTGCATATCCGTAGTGCCAGCTTCAAAATATATTACCATTATAGCAGTTAACATTAGCAATGAGCCAAGGAATGTGTATAAGAATAGCATATATGCAGCACGTACTTTTCTTTCTCTAGAGCCCCATACCCCAATAACAATAAACATTGGTATTAAAACACTCTCGAAGAATATATAGAAAAGAACTAAGTCTAAAACACAGAATATTAGTATAAGCAATGCGTCTAATAATAAAAAGCATATCATATACTCTTTTATATTATGTTTTACGCTTTCCCAACTAGCTAGTATACAAAGAGGGATAAGAAAGGTAGTTAAAAGAACTAGAAATAGCGATATACCATCTATGCCAAGGCTGAAATTAATATTAAGCGCATTTATCCAGTTAACTTCATAAACGAATTGAAATTTAGATGTTGAACTATCGAATTCAATCCATAGAAATAATGAAATTAGAAATGTAACCAAAGAGGCTATCAAAGATACCTGTTTAATTACGTTAATTTTCCAATCAGGTATAACCAGTAATATAGCGATGCCAAGAAAAGGTGTTGCTATTGTTAACGGTAATAAATATGTTGAAAGCATTGAGTGTAACATATGAAAATGAATCCTAATCTTTTACGTATATATTATTTATTGTACTAACGTAGGAGGTTAATGCCTTAATCCTCCTAAATGTGTTCATATCAATTATTTATTTTCAGCATAACCATAAAATACGACTGTTATTAAGTATAATAAGCATAACTTATAATCAACGTAATTAGATAAAATATCCCATAAGCCTACAATTGTAATGAGTAAGGTTATACCAAGCAACATTATAAATGCGTAATGATATATATAACCAGTCTGCAGCTCGCTTGCTTTAGATGTCAGTCTTTTAATCATTCGTTCAAGACCATATGGGCCTAGCACTTCGATAACACCTTTATCGATTGCTTTAAATGATATATTATATCCAAACGATAAAAGTTTTCTTCCTACATACTCATTATATACAATATCAAAGTACCAACGTTTATTCAGGAACGAATATAATTCACGGCCAACTGTGCTTAGTTTTAGGGATACCAACCACTTAGCATATTGACTATTTAAATATATAGCAAGTGATGCCCCTACAATGCTTAAAGCTACAGGAAGAAGTTTCACACTTGTAGGTATAAATTCTGATTCAACAAGAGTTAGGTTGCTAGGATGGGTAAATAGAGAATTGCCCCAAAAGTCTGTACCTAAACCAATCATCATATCTTTCATAATAAAGCCCACAAATATGCTACCTATTGCAAGTATCATTAGTGGAAAGGCCATTATAAATGGTGCATCATGTGCATGGTTGATGATAGTGCGTGGCGCATTGGTGTCACTTAAAAATGTTAAATATACTAAACGGAATGAATAAAATGCAGTGAAGAATGCTGCAATAGTGCCTAACCAGTGTGCAAATGTACCATCTATAGTGTATTTAGCATATGCCAACTCTAAAATAACATCTTTTGAATAGAAACCAGTTAAAAATGGGAAACCCATTAATGACATAGAGCCTATAAGCATCATAGCGTAGGTAAAAGGAACCATTTTTATGATACCACCCATACGTCTCATATCCTGCTCATCGGCAAGAGCATGTATCACACATCCTGCACTCAAGAATAATAACGCCTTGAAGAATGCATGATTCATTAAGTGGAACATACCAACAGAGTAGCTAGAGATACCACAGGCAAATGCCATATAACCAAGCTGGCTACAAGTAGAATATGCAATAACACGTTTAATGTCATTCTGTAACATACCTGTTGTAGCAGCGAAAAATGCAGTCATAGCACCAACGACGGTCACGACTAATAATGCGTCCGGTGCATACTCAAATATAGGTGAACAACGTGCAACTAGAAATACACCTGCGGTAACCATTGTAGCAGCATGTATAAGAGCTGATACAGGTGTAGGTCCCTCCATTGCGTCAGGCAACCATGTATGTAAACCCAATTGTGATGACTTACCAACTGCACCTACGAATAATAGAATGCAGATAAGTGTAAGAGCATGCATTTCATAATTTAAGAATGTAATTGTATAATCAGTCATATAAGGTGTTAAAGCAAAAACAGTAATAAAATCCAATGACTTGAAAGTATAGAAGATGGCCATCATACCTAAAGATAAGCCGAAGTCACCAATTCTATTCATAACCATTGCTTTAATAGCTGCTTTATTTGCTTGAAGCCTGGTGAACCAGAAATTAATAAGCAGATAAGAGCATAGGCCGACACCTTCCCACCCTAAGAACATCTGTACGAAGTTATCACCAGTAACAAGCATTAACATGAAGAATGTGAACAGTGATAAGTATGCCATGAATCTAGGTAGATGTGGATCATGCGACATATAACCGATTGAGTAAATATGGACTAGCGATGATACAATCGTCACAACTATTAACATAACAACAGTTAAGCTATCAAACAAGAACCCCCATGATGCGTGTAGCATTTCAGAATCTATCCAATTAAAGAGTCTAATGTAGCATGATGTACCACAAAGACCTACTTGATAAAAAGCAGTAATCGAAAAAATAGCTGAAAAAAGTACACAGGTTGTTGTTATAATAGCAGAACCATATTTTCCTAAAGATCTCCCAAAAAAACCTGATGTAATTGAGCCAAGTAATGGGAGAAAAACAATCAATAAGTACATAAAACTATCCTTTCATTATATTAATATATTCAACTGCGATAGTGCCTCTAACTCTGTAATAAACGACTAGTATAGCAAGGCCGATAGCTGACTCAGCAGCTGCAACTGTTAGCACTAAAAGTGCAAACATCTGTCCAATTAAGTCGTCTAGATAGACAGAAAAAACGACGAAATTAAAATTAATTGCTAAAAGCATCAATTCAATAGACATAAGCATTATAAGTATGTTTTTTCTATTTAAAAATATACCACTTAGACCTATGATAAATAATATCATAGGTACTGTTAGGTATCTAACTAAGTCAATAATCATGTTATTATTTCCCTTATTCATATCATAATATTAATGAGGCATTCAAGAAGGAACAGTAAAATATATATAAAGTACTGTTCACACCTACAAGCAGATATACATGTTCATTGCAACAATAATCGTTTTATGTAAGCAATGTTATATTTTTCTTAATTTTCGCGATAGCTCTTGCAGGATTTAGGTGTTTAGGGCATGTTTTAGTACAGTTCAAGATAGTATGACATCTGTAAAGCTTAAATGGATCTTCTAGATACTGTAGTCTTTCTCTAGTAGCTTTATCTCTGCTATCAATTATCCATCGATATGCCTGTAGTAGTATCGCAGGCCCTAAATATTTGTCACTATTCCACCAATAGCTTGGGCAGCTTGTAGAACAACAAGCACATAGAATACATTCATATAGCCCATCTAACTTTTGTCTGTCTTCTCTGGATTGATAGTACTCTTTATCAAGGCTTGCTTCGTTATTTTTCATCCAAGGCTCGATTGACTTATACTGAGCATAGAAGTTGCTTAGATCAGGTACTAAGTCCTTAATTATGTTCATGTGCGGCAGTGGGTATATTTTTATCTCTTTTTTTGAAGTATCTATTCTTTGTATACATGCTAGTGTATTACCACCGTCTATATTCATGGCACAGCTGCCACAAATGCCTTCTCTACAAGATCTACGGAACGTTAATGTAGGGTCCTGCTCATTTTTTATCTTAATCAAAGCATCTAGTATCATAGGTCCACAGTGGTGTAAATTTACAGTGTATGTACTTATGTATGGTTTTTCATTTTTTTCAGGGTTCCATCTATATATCTTAAAGACCATTGTCTTATCATTAGTAGGCGTATTGCTAGTATTATTTGTTACATTAGAAGCCATATCTAGTTCCTTTTTTTACAGTTTAAATATTCAGGTTATGCATTAAAATATAATGCAGCACAAATATAAATACTTCATCACTTGTATTGTTAACACACGTGTTAGCAGTATCGACATTATCTTTACTTTTTCACCATGTATATAATCCTCAATAACAACCTCCATACCTGCGCGTATATGCCATAGAAGCACAACATTTGTTGTAAATATTAATATCGGATCATTATTAAATAATCTATTTAAGAAAAGTATTAGTGTGGGTTCTGATTGACTGCCCATATATATAGAAAGATCAATAAGTAAATATAGTATTATTGGAATTAATATAATAGATGTTGCCTTATTGCCCCACCAATGCATTGAACCTGCTTTTGTGCGCATGAAAGTCTCAAATTTTTCTCTCATATGTCTGTAACTTTTATTTGTGTATATATTATATATTATATAATTAACCATAATGATAATGTAATAACAGAAACAAATCCTAATATAATATAGCAAGACATATTAATGCCTTCGATTTCATAAACATATGGCTCATCCCAGAAATCCCATACTAAATGCCTAATACCTGTACATAGGTGATAGACTGTTGCAGCGAGTAGTAGAAAACCAATGCTTAAGAGTATAAAACCGCTATAGTAATTGATTTCATACATGATAGAATAATATGTGTAAGATGACACATTAAAGCTAAATAGCTTAACTAGTATTACAAATAAGCAAAGCGCTACGGAAAGCGCAGCACCAGTGACACGATGTAACCCAGACAACACTGTGTGTAGTTCCATCTTATATATAGAGATATGTGGTGAGATAGGTCTATTAATGTTCATACTCAATAACAATTCCTCTTTAAATGAATTTAACTAATTAAAAAAAGTATATATGTGTATACATATTATATAGCAAAGAAAGCAACTATGATACGCCAACAACAATCAATACTGAAAACGATATTAGCTATGTTATGCACTAATAACACCGCATACCAAGCTAAAATGCTTTTTGCTGAATACCATCTTATGCCTAACGAGACATTAACTGCTCACATAAAAAAAATAACAAAAGAAAGACAATATTATAGAACAACTAAACTGCTGAGAAATATTAATTTATTTATTATATGCAGATCATTATTTGGTTGTATGGGAGTATATAACATATACAATAGGAAGAAGCATTTAAAAGATAATAAAGAAGTGCTGACTGCTGTAAAAAGTATAGCTAGTTATTTGTATTGTGTGGAGATGTTGAATATTGCAATTGTATCCATTGTAGGTGCGTGCCTACTTAGAACAATGCACCAGAACGACTGCACAATAAAAAATATCTACAGCAAAACAATTGACATAACAAAACCACTCAATTTAACGGACATGTGTAGCGTACAGCTGCCAATACTTACAATATACTCAGTACTACTTAACAAAAGTATATATCTTATTCTACCAGATACAGCGAGTATGCATAAAATAGTCAACCATCAAGAAACAAATTACGGAGCCAGATCATACCTTCAGGATAAAAAAGGGCAATGCCAGTTATCTTACGGGGATATAGGAAAATTGCTAGGTTTTATTCATAAGCCGCTTGTTTACCTACAATACGAAAAAGAATATATCAAAAGCACTATGTACATAGAGAGATTAAAGGCATCCGATTTAGATGTAGTATATTACTTAGGTGATGCAAAATTGAAAGGAGATAGGAATAAATGGTTAATTGATTTAGTCCAGGATGTAGATATGTACAGCCAAAATAATGTTGGGTTAAGCATTATGAAGGGTGTGAAAGTAACAGATTACCTATATAACTTGTTAAACAATAAAAGTAGTAATATCATGTATAACAGCACCCAGTATTATACATATAAAAAACTAGCCCTCGAGGGTGCTCCTGATTCTATCGAAAATAGAAGAATTTTGCACATGCAAGAAAATATATACAATCAGTATATCAAAGAATATTTATGTAGTGATAAGGAAGAGAGCCTTATGCCAAGGGTAAGTAAAAAACTATTAAATGACCTTACACAATATAGAAAAAATTACGATAATAACATTAGTCTATATGAAGCACTTCTCACGACGTTTACCCCTATAGTGCCATACACAGCAGATGCCCATATAAAAAATAACAAGGATGCCTTAAATGCAACAGGAAAGAAGTGGCCTAGCAAAGACAAAAATGAATATTTCTACTATTTCGATACTGCTGCTAAAAAATATGCATGTCTAATACAACAAATAAATGCATATAAGGAAAAGTGCCGCATCGTTTTATGCGTAAGCACACCTAAAACATACGAAGACATCTGTAGATTGCTCAATGCAAACAAGATAGAATATACCTACGATAAAGAATCAGCTATTACGCATAATTATATAATATTATCAAGCACGGATGATGCTTATAGTGCACCGTTTGCAAATAGTGTATATATGATGACAGAATATACACCAATAACAGATAGACACGTAAATAAAATGAGGCACCAAAGCATTGTTTTATACTATATATCTAGGGAAGACATACTGTTAAAAAGTTCGCATATTAATGTAAACATAAATGTTCAATACGAAGATACGGACCGATACTATGAGGTAATATCAAAAACAGCAAACACCTCAAGCATAAGAATGTTTAAGTACTTGCATATATATAAAGAATATGTAATTTGTAGTATATACCTACAAAGCATTATGTCAGACTTAACTAGATTATCAGAAAACCACTTTAATCAATTGATGAAATTTATTACAACTAATTTAATACTCTTTAATGGTGTTAGCTTTTTTAACAATATTAAAGGGTCCAAAGCGAATAATGTCTTTGTGGGGCTTGATAGATGCACAATACCTATAATACACATGGAAAAAAAGGCACAAGAACAGGTTAAAATGCTAACAAAAAAGCACCTGCTTGCAGAGTATATAAATAGGGTGGAGGCAAATACAACAGATAAAACAGATTTATCGTCTACTATGACAAGGGAGAATATTATCACGAATGTAAATAATAGTATACATCGCTATTTAAATATTATGGCATACGAAAAAAAAAACTATTACGTAATTAAGCAGGATAAACACATCTACCGAGGGGCCCATGCAACACAACAAGCATTATTGCAGTCTATCTTATTTAGAGCAATAAGTAGCATGTACTATACATATAAATAACATAGGTATATGTGAGGGTGAATGACGGGATTTGAACCCGCGGCCTTCAATACCACAAACTGTTGCTCTACCACTGAGCTACATCCACCATAAGAAAATCAAAGATAAATAAGGTAATAGCACATTATGGAAACCCGTACTAATAGCCAACCAGCAAACGTAAGAGTAGGCACAATACTACACTATTTCATCTATGGTCTACAGAAACCATTAAGTAGCGCAACGAAACAGGATGCACAACGAGACTTAAAAAAGAAGTATCTAGACAAAGTAAGGGAATCAAGCGAAACAATACATAATATAAATACACAAATAAAAAAACAATTAGATAAACAGACACAGATAGACACGCTTCTTAGGTATGAACAATATGATCTCTCAAAACAAAAAAAACAACCCCAGGATATGTTTGAAAAGGACTACTTTAATTCAATAGATAAAGAAAGGGAGTTATTTTTTGAATATGAAAAATCGAATATTTCTTTATATAGCATTGCTACGCAGAATCCTTCATCAAATCATCTGCTTAACCCTTCTACAAAAGATATAAAAAAAATGTACAAAGACGACAGGGTAGTTAAAAAATATTTCCTTGACGTAAAGAATCTTGAGAAGATATTTTTTGTATCAAACTATCTACGTATACATGACACCCGAATACAACAAGTTGTGAAGAATAGCTCAATTAATAGGTTAAATAGACTAGCTCAGAAGATGGTGGTAACAAACACAAGTGCAGACAAAGCGCCACCAAATATATTGAAAGAAGTCATTAAAATAAAGGATACAATGCAACACTTAAATAATCTTATAACGAATGACCATGCAAGAAGCATATATCTTCGTAAATTCTACAGTGACCTTAAGTGGAACTATATATTTTTAAATAGAATATGCCGCGAGAGTGCAGTACTTAAAAAAAGATTATTAGAAGAGACATATAATAAATACACGCGTCTTGATGTTATGTATATTGATAATATAATTCATGCTAGGACTGGCGTAGAGGTACTGTATCGAAATATATTGTGTAAAATTTTAACAAGTAGTGTTTATAGTGATCCATGTAGAGAATATGAATGGCATAGTATGTTACAAAATGATACACATGTATGCAATATCTATAAAGAAGCATATGCATTTGCCTGTCTCATGGTTATACAAGACAATATAAAAGAGGGCCTAAGAAACAGGATAGTAAATAACTATATGCCATACATAACGATGATGTCAAAACAATACCTAAAAAGTGGATATGTAGCAGATTTATCAAATCTGATACAGGAAGGCACAATGGGTATAATTGAGGCTATTGATAGGTATCAGTTAGGACGAGGTGTGCGATTTCTTACATACGCTTACTGGTGGATGCATCGATATATGATAAAAGTCACGATTAAAAAAATTAAAATAATAAAACTTGACACAAAAACGAAAACACAGAAAAAACTTGCTACCCACATAGGAAAGCTATATAATAGCCTAAAAAGAAAAAAGAAAACGCGCCCTAAATACAGCACAAACAAGGTAACAATAAAAAAAACAGATCCGTATGTAAATAAATTAGTATCATTCTATAAAAATATAAAAACCTTGACAGGCTTAAAAGAATTCATATTATGTTGCCTATATATAGGTATACCTCCATACAGGAAGCATAGTGTAGACGAAATAGCAGAAATATTTGCAACAACACATAGCATTGTCTTGATTCACATAAACAAGATAAAGAAAGTCCTATATAAAATGCACAAAACAGCGCGTTAATGCGCTGTTTTTTTGTCTATTATGGTGGATTATCATGTTTCGTTATTGCATTCTTTTTTTATATTATAAAAGAAACAGCATATGATTTCTATCTATGGGTGGTAATATAAAGTATAATAATAAATTATTATCCAATCTATAATTACTTTGTGGGAGTAGCTTAATGGTAAAGCGACGCCTTGCCAAGGCGTAGACTGAGGGTTCGAGCCCCTTTTCCCACTAAATACATATGAGCCTGAGCAGGCTTGAACTGCTGACTTTGCGCTTATCAAGCGCACACTCTGACCAACTGAGTTACAGGCCCAATAAATAATAAAAACACTAACATATACAACTGGGGCATAGCCAAGCTGGTAAGGCATCGGTCTTTGAAGCCGCCATGCGTAGGTTCGAATCCTACTGCCCCAATATTATATAATATGTGCTGAAATATATTATATATATTATATAAGGCATTATGGTATATATTGTGTATCATAGTACATATGCAGTTAATAATTTGAACGCACCGGTAGCTCATCTGGTTAGAGCGTCAAGCTACGAACTTGAAGGTAGGGAGTTCAAATCTCCCCTGGTGCTAGCCTTTATACACAACATTCTTGCTATAGTAACCACAGGAGTGACATACATTATGTTTCTTTTTTAAGTACGTACAGTTAGGGCATATTGCATAATTGCACATTGATTTCTTAATTTTACATCTAGTCAGAGTGCTGCGTTTCTTTTTTCTAGACAATGATACTTTCTTCTTTGGTACTGCCATTGCTTCTTTTTCCTATTTATTATTTGTATTTATATATATAACTTAAAGAGAGGTGGGTGTTGGTGTGTACTTTACCAGTTGAGATTATAAAATAGGTTTTTATATATGAGCAAAAACATAAAGCAGTTAGTAGGTTATAGGATAACAGATTCTAAGGGTAATAGACAGTTATTTAATAACATCTGTTTTAGCGCCTTGAAAGGTTGTCTATTGTATGTTTACGGGCCTAATGGGTCGGGTAAAACCACGCTACTTAAAATTATAGCCGCGCTTAGCGCAGCTTCTAAAGGTAATATTATTTGCAATGAACAGATGCTTGATCTAACCCCAATTACTAGAGGCATTTCTTTTATGAAGAGCCACCCTATTTTTGACGAAGACCAAACAGTTGTTGAGTACTTAACACATTGGGCATTTGCCTACAATGGCGTCAATAGATTATCTTATGAAAGTATTTATAGATCACTTGACAGGGTAGGTCTAAATAATGAAAAATATCATAAAATATCATTCTTATCTTTAGGGCAACGTAAAAGGCTTCAGATATCACTCACCTTGCTCGTTAATAGGCCTGTATGGATAATGGATGAGCCTACTATTGGTTTAGATAAGTACTGGGTTGGGCAGTTATCTCTTCTAATTGAAGAAAAATGTATTAAGGGTGGAATTGTCATACTAACAACACACACACAAATAACAATTAATAACGTAAAAACGCACTCCATATATATAGGAGTTTAGTATTCAGGGGGTATTTATTATGATACACATGTTATTTAGGTTATATTATGAAACCGTATATGTATTAAGGAATGCGAATAACTATTTAAACACGATAACGTATTATGTAATAGTATTGTTAATGTTTCCTGTTGGTTTAAATTTTCAATCTAACACGCTATACCTTGTGAATATACCTATTATTTGCGTATGCCTTTTTTTAATAATACTGTCCTCCTTAGATGGGCTTTTCACATATGAGGCAAATAAAGGGCATTTATTTGAGTACCATTTCGTACAGAAACGAAGTATAGCCGCTATGGTAACTATTAAGATGCTCATGAAATGGTTGTCTATAACTTTATGTATCAGTGTAGGTACTTGTATTGGGTTTGTATTATTTAACATTGATCTAATGATTATGCCTATGATACTTATGGTTTTAGTGCCTACTATATTAGTTTTAATTACTATAGGTAGCATTGGATCATCTTTATTAGTGGGGTATAAACAGAAAGGTATGCTACTGTCTGTTATAGTTGCTCCATTTTATATACCAGTGCTAATACTTACAGTGGATACATTAAATATGTGCTTACAAGGGGTGGGCCTATCTAATCAGAATATAATATTAGTTTCTATCGTAACTGTTTTAGTATGCGCATCTCCTGTGGTGTGTGCATACACTTTAAAAATGTGGAGTGACTAAAGATGAATCAACAACAAAAAGCAAATGAGTACGTACAACTAACAAAACCAGGCTATTTCCTAAAAACCAGTAATTTCATAATACCCTTACTATTAACCATAGGGTCTTTTTTATTTATCTATGGCATATACATTGGCCTTATGGCAACAGAAACAGATGTACAACAAGGAGAAAATTATAGGATAGTATACATACATGTACCGGCTGCGTGGGTATGTATGCTACTATACTTAATGCTTACAATAAGCAGTGCGCTTTATCTGATATACAAACATCCATTGACTGTGATTATATCAGAGTCTATCTCTAAGACAGGCGCTTTATTTACATTTATAACGCTGGTAACAGGATCACTATGGGGGTTCCCTACTTGGGGTACTTTTTGGGTATGGGATGCAAGATTGACATCTGTATTCATATTATTATTGCTATACGTAGGTCATATTGCGATTATCATAAATAAAAACACGAATGAGAAATCACACAAGATAGGTGCAATACTTGCTATTGTAGGGTTTATAAATATACCAATCATTAAATACTCAGTTGATTGGTGGACTACTTTGCACCAAGGTGCAAGTGTGACACAATTTAAAACAAGTATTGATCCTACAATACTTTACCCAATGCTTATTGTTTTCATCAGCTTCCTTGTTTATTCATTGTATATAGTCTCATGCAATATAAAAAGGGATATCCTACATAGAAAAGCAACGCTGCTAAAAATTAAATATAAAAACATAATATAAAAAGATATAAACCTTTTTAAAATAGTACAAGGATATTATTATTATGATTCAAATAGGGCAAACCGCCCTATTATTAAGCATTCCATTAGCAGTTATGCTTATAGTAGGGTGTCTAATGCATAGGGAAGAGGGAGACGAAGACGCCTATCGTGCATATATATATAGCTGTACCTCCGTAATATTTATACTACATACAATATCCTTTTTAATATTGATGCGTGCACATCTTTTATCGGATTTATCCGTCACAAATATAATAAGTAATACACATTCTACACAGCCTATGGTCTATAAGATAGTTGGTTTATGGGGCAACCATGAGGGCTCGATGTTACTATGGCAGTGGGTATTATCATTATATACATACAGCATACTTTTTACTCGCAAATTGCCCAGCGGCCTCTTATATAAGACATTGATGCATCAATCTATACTAAGCCTTTTCTTCACTACTTACATAATAGTAACATCAAACCCATATCTACAGATTTCATATAACAGATTAATAGACGGAATGGAACTAAATCCAATACTCCAGGACATTGTGTTATCTATACATCCACCACTTGTGTATGCTGGCTATATAGGTCTTTCTATACCGATGTCCTTAACAATCAGTAATATGCTATTAAAAAACAGCCACTACAAGGAGTGGTTATACTATGTCAAACTATATAACACTATATCGTGGATATTCCTTACAATTGGTATATTTCTTGGAAGTTGGTGGGCATATTATGAACTAGGATGGGGTGGATGGTGGTTTTGGGATCCTGTAGAAAATGCATCTCTTATGCCATGGATAATCAGTAGTGCACTAATGCACTGTGTACTCAGCGCTAACAAATCTAATACATTAGTTAGATGGACTGTTGTATTATCTTTAAGCTCTTTCTATTCGAGCATATTAGGTACTTTTTTTGTTCGATCAGGTTTTCTCGATTCAGTACATAGTTTCTCTTCTGATAATAACAGGGGGTATTTTATATTAACACTGTTAATACTTTTGTTTGTCTATATGGCATTTATATATAGTTTTTATATTAAATACCTATCACCTAGTTATATAGCAAGCATCACATCTAGAGAAGGGCTAATCATGCTCAATCAGTTTTTTTTTGTGTCTATGTATTTTATTGTTGCAGTAGGCACATTTTACCCTGTGATATATACTATGATTTCGGGTAAAGGCATTACTATTGGACCTTCATTCTATAATCAAGCAATGGTACCTATAGTGCTTCCATATATCTTGTTAATGGGCACAACCTCATATCTAGGTTGGAAAAGACAACAAGCTACACATGGTGCTGACATAGTTAAGCATATACTTTTTTTCATAGGTCTATTCATAGGTACTTCTCTTCTGTTGTATTTACTTAATTATAGGGGGCCTATTGTTCTATATATATTCACACCTGTTCTTTTATGGTCACTCATATCAATAGCTAAACCATTATTTACCGCAGAAGCCAGACAATCTATAGCTATGGTGTTATCCCATATAGGTGTTATTATATTTCTGGCAGCAGTAACCATTTGGCATTGTTTTCACGAAGAAAAACATTTAATTATGTATCCGGGGGAGCAGTTACATATTAACGGCCTTGACTATATTTTGCGAGGTGTTAATGTAATAAAAGGGCCTAATTACGAATCATTTTATGGGTCTTTTGCACTTATAAAAGATGGCTATGTCGTAGGTTGTTTATTCCCTGAAAAGAGGTACTACTATGTACAAGACTTTTATACGTCCAAAGTAGATATACATTCTAACTTGCTATGCGACGCACATGCAATAATAGGTGATGGCAGTATTATTACAGGATGGGAAATTAGCGTGTACCTATATACGTTTATGTCCTGGATATGGGTGAGTTGCCTGGTATTAGTATTGTCTGGCTTAATTGTTATGTGGCGCCATATGCACAACCAAAACTATTAACGATACAGATAATATATAAAAAAAAAATAGGATAGAAATATGAAAAGAACATACCAACCAAGCACACTAGTAAAAAAAAGAACACACGGCTTTCTAACAAGAAACTCTAATAGCAAAGGCAAGCAAGTCTTAGCAAGAAGACGAGCAAAACAAAGAAAAAAACTAACACCATAACATCAAATCATATTATATACAGAATATTACCAAAAACAGACATTTCACGGCTCTGTCGTTGAACTGGCAATACTTGCCAGTTCCTATAACATGTGTTTGACAAGCCGGAAAATATACCACTATAGAACAGATACAAATGTTTTACCTGTTTCTCTTTGTTTGTAAAAAGTCACAACACCGTTTTTTAGTGCATATAATGTATGATCTGTCCCAGTCCCTACATTATCATAAGGCAGTATTTTTGTGCCACGTTGTCTAACAATAATCATACCTTTCTTAACGATCATACCTCCGAATTTCTTAACGCCGAGTCTCTTACCTTTGGAATCGCGTCCATTTCTGGTGCTACCACCACTTTTCTTAGTTGCCATTGTAGATGCTCCTTTCCTTGATTGCTATAGTTGAATGTATTTATACCTTAATGATTATCTAGATAATTTATTTATATACATTATCTGCATAAGCAATCATTACTTATGCCCTAATATACTATTACACGTCACACATAATTAGTAGACTGTATGCTCTGGATATGTAAACTTACTTATAATATGTTGCGACAATATGTATCAAATTATATATAATATGTTCATTACTGATAATCAAAAGATGGTTAAATTAATTATATAAAAAAAAACAAAAGTCTGGATAAACGATATGACACGCGTAAAAAGTGGACCAAGTACAAAAAAATACCATAAAAAAATAATTAAAATGGCTAAAGGGTATGTAGGAAGGTCAAATAATAGTTATAGAATAGCCGTAGAGAAAGTAGAGAAAGGTTTGCAGTACGCATATGCGCATAGAAAACAAAAAAAAAGATCATTCAGATCCCTTTGGATACAGCAAATTAATGCAGGATGTTTACAGGAACATTACCGTTATTCTACAACTATCCATAATTTACACAAACAAAACATACTTCTAAATAGGAAAATGCTAGCAGAGCTTGCATCACTAGAGCCATTAGTGTTTAAGTCTGTATTATCTATAAGTGACATTAATAAGTAAATGAAAACTAACACCAATAGAGATAAAAAATTTAAATAAAAAGAAAAAACATATGCTATTATCAGAATACTTATCAGTCTTAATATTCTTTATATTTGGGCTAGGATTATCTTGCATAATACTAGGCTTGTCTTACGTTGTTGCAACACAAAATGCAGATGTAGAAAAAGTGTCACCATATGAATGTGGTTTCAGTCCTTTCAACGATGCTAGAAGTGCATTTGATGTACGATTTTACCTCGTAGCTATCTTATTTATTATATTCGACCTTGAGGTAGCCTTCCTATTCCCATGGGCAGTATCCCTTAGCGAGGTTACTATGTTTGGCTTCTGGACTATGTTTGTGTTTTTACTCATTCTAACTATAGGATTTGTATACGAGTGGCGAAAAGGTGCTCTTGATTGGGAATAAATAGTAATTAAAAGCATGTTCTGTAGCTTACTACAAAAAACTATCCATATAAGATAAAAAAGGTTAACAAAAAAGATGAATGAACAACTAAATAAAACAGAGTTTATTGTTTCAAAAATGGATGAATTAGTGAACTGGGCAAGAAAAGGGTCATTATGGCCTATGACATTTGGGCTTGCATGTTGCGCGGTTGAAATGATGCATACTGCCGCTAGCAGATACGATCTTGACCGATTTGGTATCATATTTAGACCAAGCCCTAGACAATCGGATGTAATGATAGTGGCAGGTACCCTTACAAACAAAATGGCGCCCGCACTTAGAAAAGTTTATGACCAAATGTCAGAACCAAGATGGGTTTTGTCTATGGGTAGTTGTGCTAATGGCGGTGGTTACTACCACTATTCTTATTCAGTAGTAAGAGGATGTGACAGAATCGTCCCTGTAGACATATACGTGCCTGGATGTCCCCCAACAGCTGAAGCATTACTGTATGGATTACTTCAACTACAGAAAAAAATTAAAAGAAATAGAAGAATCTTAAATTGGTTACAAAAATAATATAGGATAAAGTTAAGTTAATATGAACAAAAACATCGTTAACAACATAAAAACAACAGAGAACATCGATTTAAAAACATACGGTGTTTCTCTTACAGAAATGTTCCCTAAATATATTGAAAAAGCAGAGTTCTCTAAAGGTGAGCTAATTATACATGTAAAACCTACAAATCTAATACCATTGGTACATGCGTTACGAGACCATACAAATTGCCAATTTAAATCTTTATCTGATCTATGTGGTGTTGACTACCCAGAAAGAGAAAAGAGATTTGAAATTGTGTATAATCTGCTAAGCATACGATATAACAGTCGTATACGTGTTAAAACACAAGTAGACGAATTAACACCTGTACCATCCATTACAGAGTTGCATAATTCTGCTGGCTGGTATGAACGTGAAGTGTGGGATATGTACGGTGTGTATTTCTCTAACCACCCAGACTTGCGAATAATACTTACAGATTACGGTTTTGAGGGGCATCCTATGAGAAAAGATTTTCCTTTAAGTGGCTATGTAGAGGTGCGATATGATGATGAACAAAAACGTGTTGTTACAGAACCACTCGAGATGACACAAGAGTTCAGATCTTTTAACTTCACGAGCCCTTGGGAACAAATAGAGACTAGCAAAGCTAACAAAAAGTAAACATATGCATTTACAATAAGGATAAATAAAAACATGCAAGAAAATAGCAAAATGCTAACTAAGAAGCTTAAAAACTTCACAATGAACTTTGGACCACAACACCCTGCTGCACACGGGGTTTTACGACTTGTTTTAGAACTAAATGGAGAGGTTGTTTTGCGTGCAGACCCACACATAGGTTTATTGCATAGAGGAACTGAAAAACTTATAGAATATAAATCATATCTACAAGCATTACCATACTTCGATAGACTTGATTATGTGTCTATGATGGCGCAAGAGCATGCATACTCCCTAGCAGTTGAAAAACTACTCGGCGTTAGCGTGCCTAGAAGAGCTGCATACATTAGAGTTCTATTTGCAGAAATAACACGTATACTAAATCATCTACTAGCATTAACAACACACGCTCTCGATGTAGGAGCAATGACACCATTTCTTTGGGCCTTTGAAGAAAGAGAAAAAATGCTAGAGTTTTATGAAAGAGTATCCGGTGCTCGCATGCATGCTGCGTATATAAGACCTGGGGGCGTTTCTCAGGATTTACCAATGGGGATATGCGAAGATATATATAAATTTGCAAAACAATTTGCGTCGAGAATTGATGAAATGGAAGACGTGCTATCTGGTAACAGAATATGGAAGCAACGCCTTGTTGATATAGGCATTGTTACTGCACAGGAAGCGCTTGATTGGGGGTTTAGTGGTGTAATGCTTAGGGGATCAGGTATTGCATGGGACTTGCGTAAAACACAATCATACGATGTGTATGATGAGCTAGACTTTGATATACCTGTAGGGCATAAAGGTGATTGCTATGATAGATATCTAATTCGCATGGAAGAGATGAGGCAAAGTTTACGCATTGTTATGCAGTGTCTAAATAAGATGCCTGAAGGCGTGATTAAAGCTGATGATAAAAAAATATCACCTCCTTCAAGGGTTGATATGAAAGAATCTATGGAAGCACTCATTCATCACTTTAAGCTTTACTCGGAAGGGTATGTTGTTCCTGTAGGGGAGACATATACAGCAGTAGAAGCTCCTAAAGGAGAGTTTGGTGTGTATCTAGTATCTGACGGCAGCAGCAGACCGTACAGATGTAAAATAAAAGCACCAGGATTTGCTCATCTACAAGGACTAAACCTTATGACAAAAGGCCATATGATAGCTGATGTCGTTACGATGATTGGTACCCAAGATATCGTTTTCGGTGAGGTTGACAGATAAACTACATATCATACTGTTAATAATGTAAGTGGTGCATACACTGCACCACTTACTTAAGATACTAATCTAACACGATTAATGCATAAAGGAATTAAATAATGGCCGTTGAAATGTTATTTTACTTTTTTTCAATATTAACGCTCTCATCTGCAGCGTTAGTTATTGCTTCATCTAACCCAATACACTCAGTTCTATTCCTAGTGCTCGTCTTCTGCAGCACAAGTGGTTTATTTATTTTGCTAGAAGCTGACTTTATTGCTATGATATTTATCATGGTATATGTAGGGGCGATCGCAGTATTGTTCCTATTCGTCGTTATGATGTTAAATGTTCGTGTAGTACAGTTTAATATTACAATGCTTCGTTATTTACCGTTAGGTGGTCTTATAGGTCTAATATTCCTGTTTGAGCTATTCTTAATCATCGATAGCGATTTGATACCATTACTTGGCATTAACCCTAAGCCTTCGATCACATATTATGGTTGGGTCGACAAAATAGATGCTTTAACTAGTATTTCTGCTATTGGCCGTATACTATATACAAACTACTTCTTCTTATTCTTAATTGCTGGCATGATATTGCTAGTTGCAATGATAGGTGCTATAGTGCTAACAATGTATAGAAGAGAGGGCGTACGTAGACAAGATGTTTATGACCAAGTATCACGTGATTTTAAAGAAGCAATACGTTTAACAAATACTAAACATTAGATTGCATATATGCCCAGATGTTATCTGGGCATATGTGTTTATGGTGGTTCTTTATACATGTATATATATAATATATTTATAACAAATAATATAAAAAACAAGTGCCATCTGCGCATAAGTTACACTACGTGTTATATATATATGTTCAGCAAATAATTCCTCAGTAGCTCAACGGCAGAGCGAGCGGCTGTTAACCGCTAGGTTATAGGTTCAAACCCTATCTGGGGAGGTAAAGTAGCTACAGTATGTCCGGGACTGGAATTGAACCAGCGACACAGAGATTTTCAGTCTCCCGCTCTACCAACTGAGCTACCCGAACAATAAAAGGATGAGACGGACGGGACTTGAACCCGCGGCTTTTGGCGTGACAAGCCAACACTCTAACCAACTGAGTTACCGTCTCGAAGCTAGGGAACATGTGAATAAATGAGTAGTAACGGATTTGAACCGCTGACCCTCTCGTTGTAAGCGAGACGCTCTACCACTGAGCTAACTACCCAATAACACCCAACAGGATTCGAACCTGTGGCCCCCAACTTAGAAGGATGGTGCTCTAGCCAGCTGAGCTATGGGTGCTTTTTCCTAGTTTTTTGTTGTGTGTTAGATGAAAAAACACAATAAGCTGGGTTTTGTGGCAATATTATTAAAAACACACAAAATACTATTGTCAATGCCTATTTATCTTAAAGCCATATTTACTATAGCTTATTAGCGGCACTTACGGCCTTGCTCTTGGTGGGTGTTTCAATTAGATAAGCATTAGTGCTTATCTAGGGTATACCATTTCATAAGCATACGCTTTTGTTTTCTATATTACATTCCCTGAAGTCACCTTCGCTGGTTATTACCCAGCACCTATACTATTAGTAGAGCCCAGACTTTCCTCTTATTTACGTTTTTAAGCAGGCATTTAGTGTTTTTTCATTCTATTTCTGCGCACATAGATTAAAGGCTAGATTATCTGCCTTCCAAGCAGAAGGTATGGGTTCAATTCCCATTGTGCGTATTTGGGTGAGTGGTTGAGCGGTTGAAAACACCAGTCTTGAAAACTGGCGTGCAGCAAACACTGCACCGTGGGTTCGAATCCCACCTCACCCTTAGATAGGATAAACATTATATGGTTGATATAAAAAATATACCTGTTTTAGAATATGTGAATGAACTGAGATATCGTGTTTTATACTACATATATGGAGTAGTGATATCCGCAATTGCTTGTTATATATACAAAGAGGAAATACTGTACATACTATCGATACCTTTTGGCCAACGCTTTATCTATACTGATTTAATAGAGGCATTTACGGTATATATTAAAATGTCAATTCTTGTTAGTTTATATGTTTCGTATCCTATTGCAGTATTCCATATATGGAGCTTCTTAGTGCCGGGTTTATACCTATACGAAAAAAAAAGACTTAGGTTATACACTATTGTATCTAATATGCTTTACTTCATTGCAGGTATAACAGGCCACTATATACTATTTCCTGCAGCATTTCAATTTTTCCAGTCTTTTCAGAAAGTGGGCCTCGATAAGGTCTTTAATATTGAGCTACAGGCTAAGATTCAAGAATATGTTTTATTTAATGTTAAAATGATATATGCTTTGTCTCTATGTTTTCAACTGCCTGTAATACTTCTTATTATATGGATGATTAACGAGCAGTTGTACAGATGGATAGTAAATAAACGTAGATTTATATATGTACTATCTTTTATAATAGCTGCATGTATATCACCGCCCGACGTGCTCAGCCAATTAATAATTGCGACGCCACTAATCGCATTGTTTGAGGCTTCTGTTTTTATAATCGTGCTAATAGGCAATTACAATAAGTAGTTTCTATGGAGACGATCGGAGTTGAACCGACAACCTTATGCGTGCAAAGCATCCGCTCCACCATTCGAGCTGCGTCCCCAGAATAAAACAGATATGCGAGAGTAGGGATCGAACCTACGACCTTCAGATTATGAGCCTGACGAGCTAACCGCTGCTCTATCTCGCAGCAAACTGCGCTAATCATATGTATAAACATAACTAATATTTAATATGGGCGGCGGGACTTGAACCCGCACGAGTAATCACTAGCACCTAAGACTAGCGTGTCTACCAATTTCACCACGCCCACTTATGGTATAACTGTATAATTAAGGGAGGATGGCTGAGTGGCTAAAGGCAATGGACTGTAAATCCATCTGTAGAGATACATGCGTAGGTTCGAATCCTACTTCTCCCATAAAATGCTATTGTACGGAAGCATATATATGCTTCCGTGTCCTATTTATTATATCGATTCTCTGTTATAATAATTAACTTAGAATACGAATAGTAGTAGGAAAACAACCATTAGGGCGAATAGCGCAATAGCTTCAGTTAGTGCGAAACCAAGTAGTGCTGAGCTTTGTAGTTGTTTTAGTTGTGATGGGTTTCTTGCGATAGCTGTTACTAATGCGCCGAAAACTGTACCAATACCTGCACCTGCACCTGCTAGACCGATTGTTGCGCAACCTGCGCCGATTAATTTTGCTGCTTCAGTTGACATATTTAAGTTCCTTTTGTTTATATTGTAGGGATAAGATCGTTTATACTATTCATTGAATGGCAATAAGCCTACTTAATGAATATATTTATATAATAAATATATACTATCTAATAGTACAAATAGCTGATATAACTGTTAAATAATAATAATATGCTAATGTAATTAAGGAGTTTATGTATGATTAACCTAATAGAGCAGCTGCGACTCGAAGCGAATGCAAAAAATAAAAAAAAAGATTTATCTATACAGGCTGGTGATATAGTCTCTATAACAACACTACAATATAAAAACGCAAAACGTAAACAAGTTACTAAAGGAATCTGTATATCTAACACTAAGAGAGTTGGCTACACAACGATAAGATTGCGCAATGTTGTTGCAGGAGAAGCGGTAGAACAAACATATATACTTGAGTCACCTATTGTAAATCAAGTAGACGTTATTGGTAAAACAAAAGGTCATCAACGTGCTAAAAAATACTATATCAGAGACAAAAATAAAAGTGAAAGCAAGGTGTAATCCTAGATAGGGTGCTATTATAAAATATGGCACCTCATCTAACTAATTTAGACATAATGACGTATTACTTTATTCATATCAAGCGGAAACGAATAATGTACCTCTTGTATATTTGGGGTATACAGATATATAAATGTCATTGTTCTATAGTCCACCTCAATATATGGACAATGTTTAAACACATTGGAATTAGCTGCCCTCATTAAATTCCAGTTATACTGTTTAATAATTGATTCATGCACACCTCGTATTTGTACTATATCACCTGCTTGTAGGCTGTAGCTTGCTATTGGTTGGACTCTATCATTTACATACACATGGCAGTGATTAATTAACTGTCTTGCTTGATACATAGAGTGCGCAATATGTGCCCTATATAGCGCAGTATCAAGCCTTTTTTCCATTAGCTTAATAAGGCTGTCACCTACTCTACCCTTATAACCTTTTGCCTTGCTATAGTAATTAACTAACTGTCTTTCTGTTGTATTAGCATAGAATGCTCTAAATTTTTGTTTTTCTTTTAATTGGCTTGCATATTTAGGCTCATAGTAGGATAGTTTTACTTTATAATTTGGTTTAGAAACAAGATATCCAACTTTTGCCATCTCATTAATAGTGTCCCCACGTGTTAAAGGTGATATACGTTCAAGTGATCTATGTTTTTTTTTATGTTCACCAGGAGTATTCTTCCATTTGTCCTTATGAGAGCCTTTCCAAATATAAGATGCTTTTCCCCATATGTTGGTGCCTAGTTGTAAATATACCTTTTTTTTTGAGGCAACTCTTTTTGTCATCTATAGTATCCTTTCTTAAAATATTAAATTTTACTAATAATATAATACCTGTGTCGTTAAAACGTTTACCCGCAACCGGACTTGAACCGGCATCCCAGTAATGGGGCAGATTTTAAGTCTGCTGTGTCTACCAATTTCACCATGCGAGCGTGACAACAGTAGGGTTCGAACCTACGACATGCGGATTATGAATCCGTTGTTCTACCGCTGAACTATGCTGCCATTAAGTACCCAGGATGAGCCAGAAAGGATTCGAACCTCCGATAACACAGTTATGAGCAGTGCGTTTTAACCAACTAAACTACTGGCCCATTGGGTGACTTGTGAGCAATACATAAGCAGGTAGCATGCTGCCTGCTTATATTACTTTATAAATTATAGAAGTGATTTTATCTTATTAAATGCGATGTATTCTTTGTTAATATCATTTATGGTGTTCAAATACTTTTCATTAACATCTAATAGATCTGTTTTATTTATTTGACGTGAAGAATCTTGTATCCAAGCATTGCTAGTTGATATTACACTATTGAACACTTCTCTAGAAGTATTAAATGAGTCTACTAACACGGCATCATAGTTAGATAGAATTGATGATTCTTCTTTTTTTAAGTTCGTTACCTCAGTAGCCATTAGCTGTATTTTTCTTTTACGTACTTTAAAAATAGTTACTATTGTTGGGAGTGCTATTTTTAGTACGAAGAAGTAGAAAGTTAAGAAAAATATTACGAGCCAGAAATACTGAGAAAAAAACGTTACCTTATCAAGTTGTGGCATACTGCATTATACCTTTTTTTGTATAATCTTAGTCCTAAAAGAGCAAGATTAATCTTGTTTACGCCCTTTAAGCATCTTTATATAAGTAAACATGTATTAATATAATTATATTTTATATTTTATTCATAGGGTTTATGGAATCGTATAGAGTTTTGTTATCATATAACAAAGAAGAGTCTATCGATTATTTATTATTATTCGATAACCCTGGTTTATTGATACTACTAGTAGTGCCCGAAACATTTGTATTAAGATTAGGTGCATTAACAAGAGACACTACTATATTTTTACGTACATAGTTTACTTTTATTACTTTATATAAATTATATGTACCCACCAGGTGTTGTATGTATTCTTTTTTACCTGTTTTAGGCAACTTAGCTCTGCTTCTAGGCAAAAATGTAACTACGCCACCTATACCAACGCTAAAACCGCCATTAACAGTGTTTAAAACAATACCTTTAGCATACTTAAGTTTGCTTACACGCTCCCATGCAGTCACTGCTTTTAATTTCTGGCCATAGTATTGTGGGTTTAAGACAGACTCTCCATCCCTGTTCTCCACGACATGTGTATAGAGTTGCACAGTATTACCCACATTCAATTGTGCACTGCCTCTTTTTTGAATTGGCTGTAGTTCTTTTTCTACAAATTGCGCATTATTCTTTAATCCTGTATACACGGATACTATATGCTTATTCTTAGAGACAATAGTCCCTTCAATGAAAGAGCCTTCAAGCTTTGGGCGTAAAAAACCATTTTTCCTAAAAAGTTCACTAAAATTATTATTAATATTATCATTTACTTCCATCATATATCATACACATCCCTTTTTTCTTAATATCATTAATGATAAAAGCATGCAAAGCATGCTTATATTGCAGAAAATCTTACTTAATAATAGGTAAATCTGTTTTAGCATTTAAAAAAATAAATGCGTTTTTTACAGCATCAATTGGCAGGCATGTACCGTTTGTTTGGACATTAAATATAACCTCCTCATAGGTAACATATGTTCTTGTGTAGAACGATACGTGTTTTATTGGTGTATACACAGTATCGCAGAACATTATATTTTTTTGATACCCATGATAGGAAGAAGGCACAAACCCATAACCTATATTGCCGTATATCGTAATAAATACCTGGGCTTCCGTGTCTAGTGTACACACATATTGTTCCTGATTTATGATGACAGTATGTTCATCGTGTTGTATATCTTTTGCTAGTATGATAGACGGCCCTTTCTTCTCAATACACATAGATAGGGTATCACCCTTGTATCGTTGAATAAGAATACTTCGTAAGTTAGACAGCATTTCTGCCACGTCCTCCTTCACCCCGGGTATTTTTGTATATGGATGTATATTATCAATACCCTTAATACTAAGACCAATTATGCCAATGCCTGGCGTGTATCTAAGCAATACGCGCCTTAGTAGGTTTGCAAAAGGCATGCCAAACCCTTTTTCTAGAGGGCTAAGCATAAACTGCACTTCTTGATCATTAACATGTATTATTTGCATATTTGGTTTAATGTATCGCGCATGTATAGTCATTTTACGTAACCTTATTCTTGTTGTTAATAACACAATATTTACATAGACAGTATACCTATTTCCACATTAGCACATTGCTACAAACTACACTCTTCTTTTCTTCTTCGCACGACAGCCATTATGTGGTATAGGAGTTAAGTCCCCTACGAGGCTAATCTTTAAACCAGCAGAAAGAAGGCCTTTTGTACATGAAAGGCGTCCCGGGCCAAGCCCTTTTGTTATTAATTTAACTGACCTAATACCATGTTCAATAGCTTTCTTACCTGCATTCTCAGCAGCAGCCTGTGCCGCATACGATGTTGATCTTCGTGCCCCTTTAAAACCAGATGATCCAGAAGATGCCCATGATATTGTATTTCCCGTAGTATCTGTTATTGTTACTATTGTGTTTGTAAAACTAGCTTTTACATGTGCATGCCCATAAAAAAGGTCTCTATGCTGCATATTTTTTTTTAGTTCTTTTGCCATAATTCAGTCATTTCCATTATTTATGTCGTTATATTTTTAATACCTCTTCGTTTAGATAATGCTTTTTGTGTTTTTGCATTAGTATGTGTACGTTGTCCTCTAACGGGCAAACCGTGAACATGTCTTAAACCTCTATATGATTTTATATCAAGGAGCCTTTTAAGATTATAGCTTTGATTCTTTCTCAGCTCTGTTTCAATTAAATAGCTTTGTTCAATAAAGCGACACATCTTAGAAATTTGAGCGTCGCTTAAATCTGTAATTTTTAACTTCTCACTGATGCCCATATAAGAGCATATATCACTAACCCTTTTATCGCCAAGCCCATATATAGATCTTAAGGCATAAGGGAGCCTTTTGTTCGCATTCATTGTAATGCCGAATATGTGTACCATTTAAATAATCCTTGTAAATTAACGGTTTCTATCAAAATACATCTTTAATATGCACAAATCCGTGGTGTAATATATTAAGAGTAATAAGCGCACGGTTAATAGAAACATAAACATAAATAGTGTATTAATGTAATACAGAGAGTATATACTTATAGTGTTATTGCATATGCTAAACCCGAGCTCACCCAGTATTAGCGTAAGCACAATGCTCCACTGAGAAAAAAACATTATTACACAGGTAGTAAAAAAACGATAGTAATTAACAACCTGCAGAAAGGGTACTAAGTATGTGAATATCAGAGAAATGCCCTTCAAATTGGCAAACACTACTTTGTTCTGTCTAACTGTTTTAGTGTGTTTTTCCGTGGTTCTAAACAATCTATTCAGCAAGATATAGAATAAGAAAAGAATTAGGTATTGAGTGATGTAACAGATTAAAATATCAAAGATACTTGATATATTATTAACATATAAACCCATAAATATATGTGTATATATTAAGGGTAGTATGCCTGTTGCAGTGCTTAAATATATGGCATATTCGCACGATCTGTTATATATAATCTCATTCGTACGCTTATCGAATATAATAGGTGCCTTTATTTTAAATACATATGTGTCAAATATATAGAAAGTGTATAAACATGCCATGCACTGCATAATCACTAAAAGAATCGTCAACATTGACAAATTATGTGCATATGAGTCAAGAATATTGTATATAGCCAGTAAAAAATTAACCACTGTAATACAATAAATGCCTTTTCCAACACCGTAGAGGTTTATAATGTTCGTGAGTGCGTAGACAATAAAAGAACCAATTACAATCACAAATAGATAAAACGCATAGTATGCGGCATCTGATAAAAGCATATTTATCGTAAAAAAACTACTTTTTTTTACGATAAAGTGGATATACAATAAGCCTTCTATAACAGATGCAATGGCTATATACAGAAACATTTTATTCCCCTGGTATGATAAGTATTTGTCTGTATTATACTGTATAACTGCCTTATTACTGAAAAGACCTACCAACATAGGGAGAATACGCATTAGCAACATAACTGTCATAGTAGGTGCTATATTAAGGCCAAGCACAGAATATCTTCTTGTCCCATTCATGATATTGCTAATCTGTAAATAGGTTAATTCGTCCGGCACAGAAACAGGTAATTCTGCTTCAATTACAGGGGTATTTAATAGCATAATGTATATGGTTAACACTGTAGCTGTTATTACAAGTCGTACAGCGATATTACGAATCGTATATATCATATATGGTACTTTATATTACTCTACTTAATAACAATGCCTTGTTTCTTTAGCGTACTAATAATAGTAGCTACTTTGCCATGATATGGATATTTTTGCACATACGAGACAGTGTTAACACCTGTATTATGAAGCAAGTTTGCCAGTATATAACTGATTGCTTCAGGATGGTTCAAATGATTTATACCTGTTAAAGCAGCTCGTAACATCCTGCAGTCCGTTGAAACATTAATTATCTGTGTCGCATTGTTTAATACATAGACATATAAGTGTCTATTTGTTTTTTTTATGCATAATCGCAGCGAATTATTCATTATTTCTTTTTCCCTTCTTTAGTACGCACAATTTCTCCCACATAACGAATTCCTTTCCCTTTGTATGGCTCAGGCTCTCTATAAGCACGTATTTCCGCAGCTACTTGATTTACTCTTTGTTTGTCTATGCCATATATATTTATTAAATCTGGCTTAGGACATTCTATTTTGATATCACTAGGTATATTATATAGTAAATCGATACTGTAACCCACTTTTAGAGACAATCTATGTTTATCTAACATATTCGCTTTGTAACCAACACCAACTAGAGATAATGACTTACTATAACCCTGGGATACACCAGTTACCATATTATCTATTAGAGTTCTATAGGTACCCCATAAAATCGAAGCCTGCTTATCGGATTTTTTAGCACCCGTCAAATATGGCTTAACTATTATATGTCTAGCATTATTTTCCACAAGCAAGTCCACAAGTATGTTCTTATGTACTAGGGATAATGACCCATTTTTACCTTTAACAGTTATTTTATTCCCAACTAACTCAATTGTGACATTAGCTGGTATTTTTATTTCTTTACTTCCAATGTGTGACATATTTTAACGCTCCTTACCAAACGACTAATAATATAGTACCACCAATACGAAGCCTGCGTGCTTCCTTTCCTGATATAATACCTTTTGAAGTAGATAATATATAAGTAACTAGGCCAAGATCAACTAAATCTAACAGCTTCAGCGAGATATTATTTTTTGATATTTTCTCTATTTTTTTTATTGCAGGACTATTGTTATAGTATTTTAATCTAACAGTAATAACTTTATGACCATTGTAGAGGTCCTCTTTATAATCACTAATATAACCTTCTTCATATAAAACATTTAAAATATCTATAGACAATTTAGAATGCTTTATCTTTATCTCAGCCAATTTACTTTGTTGGGCATTGATTATACCAGACAATAACGAATTGATAGACTGTATTTGAGACATATTACTTTTTCCTGTATTTTTATTTACCAGCTAGATTTGCGTAGCCCTGGTATTTTGTTTTGTGATATTAATTCTCGAATCTTTATTCTAGATAAACGGAACAGGGAATGTACACCTCTAGGACGGCCAGTTAGTATACAACGGTTACGTATTCTAGTGATAGAGCTATCTTTTGGCAAATCAGTCAGGCCTAATCGCGCTTTAAATCTGACCTCCATAGGAAGGGACAAATTATTAGCAATTGCTAGCAACTGCAAGCGTTTAGATTCATTCTTTACATATTTAAGACGTCTTTTCTTATCTTTCACTGCTAAATGTGTAATCATTTATATATATCCTTTACATTTTTTTGTTAATGTATAAATGGTATTTGAAAAGCGCTGAGTAGTGCCTCTGTTTCATTTTTTGTTTTAGCACTTGTTACGATCGTTATATGTGCGCCATAGATGCGGCTTAGTTTGTCATATTCCATTTCAATTTCAGGGAACACAAGCAAATCACGTATACCAAAAGAAAAATTACCTGTATTGTTTATATTTTTATGTGATACACCCTTAAAATCTCTAACTCTAGGCAAGACCACCGTCACTAACCTATATAAGAAATTATACATAAGATCGCCTCTTAGAGTTACTTTAACACCAATGGGGAAACCCTTTCTAATTTTAAAATTAGCAACAGATTTTCTCGCTTTTGTTATAACTGATTTCTGCCCTGTAACTAGCTCAGCAATAAGCATAGGCGGAAGTATTTGTTTTTTATCAACAGCACCTTCTTTAACACCCATATTAACTATGATCTTATCAATCTTAGGTATGCTGTATGGGTTTGCATATTGAAATTTTCTAATCATATCTAGACGAATAACGTCTTCGTAGTATTGTTGCATGGTATTCATGTGTATATGTTCCTGTTTTAGTATACAAATAATATATTATAATACATTAGAAGCAAGTGATATTATACGAACCATATTTTTTTTTCGTAATTCTTTAGTAACAGGGCCTAGCACTCTTGTACCAATCGGTGCGCCTTGCTCATTGATAAGAACTACAGCATTGTAATCGAATGAAATTGTGCTACCATCTTTTCTATGTATAGGCTTCTTTGTTCTTACAATAATGGCACGTTTAACATCACCCTTTTTAACTTTTTTTCTAGGTAGGCATTCTTTAATTGCGACCACTATCGTGTCCCCAACAGAACCTGTTTTTTTTCGAGAACCGCCTAAAACTTTTATACACTGAACACGCTTAGCACCTGAATTATCAGCTACTCTTAAATTAGTTTCTACTTGTATCATTAGTTGTTTCCTTTTCTAATTCACTTTTGCATAATGCTTAATTATAGCATAGCTATAAACAAATGCCCAAACACACACCTACTGAGCGATAGGTTTCTCTTTCATAATAAATGCTGTTGCTATAGGAAGCTTCGATGCGCCCAGTATTAAAGCTTTTTTAGCGAGTTCAGAAGATACTCCATCTATCTCAAACATTACTTTACCTGCTTTGACACGACACATCCAGTAGTCAATGGCACCTTTACCTTTACCCATACGTACCTCAGTAGGCTTAGCACTAACTGGTATATCAGGGTGTATTCGTATCCATATTTTACCTATTTTTTTAATCTTTCTTGTTATCGCAACTCTGCAGGCCTCTAATTGTTTTTCTGTAATGCGCGAAGCTTCTAATGCTTTAAGGCCATAGCTGCCGAAATGTACATCTGATCTAGGATCGACACCTTTAGCACGTCCTTTTTGATATTTTCTATATTTTGTTCTTTTTGAATGCACCATATTCCAATTGCCTTTATTTATAGTAGTCTAATAATACTTAATTTATGTACGAAGGCTCGTATGAAATCCACACTTTAATACCACTAGTACCGTCTGCTGTATAAGCAGTTGATGTATGATAGTTAATATGTCTTTTCAAAGTCTGTAAAGGTACTTGCCCTTTTTTGAATGTCTTGATACGTGCCATCTTATTTCGTCTTTTCTCATTATCAGTCAATTTAAACCTACCAGAGCATGTAATCTTAATACCGCTTAGCTTAAACTTCGTATCCTTCTGTTCTTCTTGTATGTAATCCATGCATTTGTCGATGGTTTTGCATATTTCTTTCATACCTTTTCTTCGTTGAAACGAATTTGCAATCCATTGTGCGATGAATGCGCAATCTTTATTTAAAAGCCATTTTACAACATCAGCATTCACCCCTAATTCACCGTCTGCTTTACCTTTAGGGCGTTTAACCCCGTAAGTGCTTTCTTCGTATATAGCATCTACTAAGAGTCCTACACTAAATGCATTATTTAAGTAGTCATCTAAGTGCTTACTAATAGTATCCTCAAAAGTTTTTTTCCACTCTTGCTTCTGTGCCCAACTAGCATGCACGCTGTGTACTTTTTGTGGTACATAGACCTGTGAATAAATTAAAAGATAAGGCTTTACATGTTCTTTTTTACCAAACCCATATGATAGGCCTTCAAGTGAGCTGACTCTCCAAACAGCGCATTTACCTAACATAAGATCTTGGTAATTACATAAATCCTCAATAAAACTACGAACTAATAAATCTTGTTTAAAGTACTGAGAATACTTTAAATTATGTGCCCATCTAGAATCCCATAATTGATTAAGACCAACACGTAAACTTACTGGATTAATTTTTTGTCCCATATACTAAGCCCCTATTTCTTTTTCTTGTGTTTAGCTACTTTTCTTGTTAATGCAAATTCTCCAAATTTATGCCCTATCATCTCATCGGTAATTAGCACAGGTACCCATCTACATCCATTATATATGTTAAAATGAAGACCTATAAAGTCAGGCAAAATAACTGACCCTCTTGACCATGTATTTAGTTTTTGTTTGGATTCTTTTGATTTTTTATATTTTTCGATTTTACGCAATAATGCCGCAGATACGTGCGGTCCTTTCCATATCGAACGAGACATATGATTCTTCTTTTATTTATATTTGTCTATTAAATAATTAGAAATATTATATACGTTTTTTAGCTCTTTGCACAATTAATGCGTTATGTTTGCGTTTTGAGCGTGTAGGCTGCCCTTTTGTTGGCCAGCTCCAAGGTGTTACGGATGGTCTCCCACCTGAAGTTTTGCCTTGACCACCACCATGCGGGTGATCGACAGGGTTCATTGCTACACCACGAACAACAGGTTTTCTACCTAGCCAACGAGATCTACCTGCTTTACCAATAACAATATTTTTATGATCAATATTCGATAGTATACCTATAGAAGCATGGCTATTTTCAGGGAAAAGCCTATCTTCACCAGAAGGTAATCTTATTAGGCAATACCCATTGTCATCTCTACTTATTAACTGAGCAAAGGAACCCGCGGATCTTACCACTTGCCCACCTTTACCAGGTATATACTCTATATTATGTATCATTGTGCCTGTAGGTATGTTTTTTAAAGGAAGAGTGTTACCAAAAGATATATCGACATCAGAGCCTGCAACAACCTTATCCCCAACACTCAACTTGCTTGGAGCAAGTATGTATGATAGTGTTTTATCCTCATATTGTATAAGTGCGATAAAAGCAGTTCTGTTTGGGTCATATTCAATACGTAGGACTTCCGCAACCATATTATTCTTTACTCTTTTATAGTCCACGAATCTATATTTTTTTTTATGCCCACCACCACGATGATAAACTGTTATTCGGCCATTATTGTTTCTGCCGCCAGATTCTGTCAAACCGCAGGTTAATGTTTTCATAGGGCTACCTTTCCATAGGCCTGATTTATCCACTTGTACAAGACTACGTAACGAAGGTGTAGTAGGTTTATATTTTTTCAATGACATAGTGTTAAACTCCGTATTTTTATGCTTTTTATATTATAGAATAATAGATGATTTGTAGGTAAAGACAACCTTTATATCAAGGCCAACTGGTATCTCCCTTCTAATTTTTTTCAGTACTTCCACTATATCGCCTTCTTTACTTGCTGTTTCTATTTGCAATGCTCTACTATATGTTCGAATCTCGAACTGTTCTCTTGATTTTTTGTCAATATGTGGCGATCTATTTACTGTTATCTTTTTTATGCTGGTAGGTAGCATTATTGGCCCTGAAATAGTTAATTGTGTGTAAGGATTCAATATGTTTTTAATAGTGTCGCAAAATGTAGATATAAGTTTTATATCAAACGAGTGTGTATGTATTACGCATTTTGTTAATTTCATATAACGAATAATCTCCTCTTTAATCTAATAGAAACTGGCAATTTGTTATAATTGCCAGTTTCTATTTTTATCTATTCTATAATTTTTGAGACAACGCCAGCGCCTATAGTCTTACCCCCTTCACGCATAGCGAAACGCATACCTTCATCCATTGCAGCACTTGATAATAGCTCAACTGTTAGATTTACGTTATCTCCTGGGTTCACCATCTCTACATCTTTTGGTAGTGTGATAGAGCCTGTTATATCTGCGGTTCTAAAGAAGAATTGTGGTCTATAGTTATTGAAGAAAGGCTTATGTCTACCCCCTTCCTCTTTAGTTAGTATGTAAATTTTTGCCTCGAACTTACGATGGGCCTTGATCGATCCTGGTTGGCAAACAACCTCACCTCTTTCTACAGAATCACGATCAATGCCTCTTAATAATAAGCCTACATTATCACCAGCTTGGCCTTGATCTAGTAATTTATGGAACATTTCGATACCTGTACATGTTGATTTATTTACTCTACCAAAACCGACAATATCTACGTTATCACCTACTTTAATTTGCCCTTGCTCAATGCGGCCAGTAACAACGGTACCTCTACCTGAAATAGAAAACACATCCTCGACAGACATTAAAAATGGTTTGTCTAGTGATCTTTCTGGTTGCGGTATATATGTATCTACAGCATTCATTAGCTCAAGTATCGTTTTTTTATATTTGTCATCTCCTTGAAGTGCTTTTAGTGCAGAACCTTTAACAATTGGTATAGTGTCGCCTGGGAATTGGTAAGACATTAATAGTTCACGAACTTCCATTTCAACAAGATCAATCATTTCTGGGTCGCTTACCATATCTACCTTATTTAAGAAAACAACTAACGAAGGCACACCCACTTGTCTTGCTAGAAGTATATGCTCTCTTGTTTGTGGCATAGGGCCATCAACTGCAGATACTACTAGTATTGCGCCGTCCATTTGTGCAGCACCTGTAATCATGTTTTTTACATAGTCCTCGTGCCCTGGGCAGTCAATATGTGCATAATGACGTTTAGTTGTTTCATATTCTACGTGTGAGGTTGATATAGTAATACCTCTTTTTCTTTCTTCAGGAGCTTTGTCAATTTGATCATAATCAGTAAATGTAGCACCACCTGTTTCTGATAGCACTTTAGTGATTGCAGCAGTTAATGTAGTTTTTCCGTGGTCAACATGCCCAATTGTACCTATGTTACAGTGTGGTTTTTTACGTTCAAATTTATCTTTTGCCATGTGAGACTTCCTTCCTTATCAATGTTTAGACCATTATAAATATACAAGATAAAAAGCAATTTATTACATTGTTTTTGCATAATATAAACATCACCCAATAACATATTGAGCGATGTCTATAAAAAAATTAATAAAAATTATAAACAGTTAACATATACGGAAGGGTATTAGTTACCACCCCACCAATAGATGCTAGCAAATAGGAACAACCATACAACGTCTACGAAGTGCCAATACCATGCTGATGCTTCAAAACCGAAATGATGTTCAGTAGTGAAGTGATATTTATACTCACGTATTAAGCACACTGTTAGCATACAGGTACCAACAAACACATGGAAACCATGGAAACCAGTTGCCATGAAGAAAGTTGAACCGTATATACCATCTGCGATAGAAAAGGTTGCTTCAACATATTCAAGTACTTGTAGCGCAGTGAATGATACTGCTAGTACGATGGTTAAAAGTAAACCTACGATAGACTGTGTTCTATTGCCATGAATTAACGCATGATGTGACCATGTAACAGTTGCACCAGACATTAGAAGTATAACTGTGTTTAGGAAAGGTACATCCCAAGCATTTAGTACATCTATCCCTTGAGGAGGCCATACAGCACCAATTTCAATGTTTGGTGCAAGGCTTGCATGGAAAAATGCCCAGAAGAATGACACGAAGAACATTACTTCTGATATGATGAATAAGATCATACCAATACGTAGACCTTTTTGTACTGCTTTAGTGTGATTACCTTGGAAAGTACCTTCTCTTACTACGTCTCTTAACCATACGTATAGAGAAAATAAAACAGTTACTAGACCTGTAGTAGCAATTAATGCACCATTCTCAAATGAGTGGAAGTACATAACACCACCAAAGGTGCTAGCTAACATACCAAGAGAGGTTAGTAGAGGCCATGGGCTTGGGTCAACAATGTGGAATGGGTGTTTTTTTGTAGATAATTGTGACATATTCAAATTCCTTCTTCTTATATTAATGCAAAAACAACTGTTTCTGCTTAAAATATATTATATAAACAATAAGTATTTTTTAACAGCTTTAGGACTCTGCGCATAAACCTTATGGTAAAGAAGAAAAGATGTAAATAGAATTATTTTCTATACATATATGAGCCATATATATATATAACAGTACATAGTAACTCACATTAGTTATCTTCCACATCAAAAAAAGTATATGATAGCGTAATAGAGTCTATATCAGACATCTTAGGATCATCTAGGAATTCAGGGTCGATATAGAAGAACACAGGCATATCAATTACCTCATGCGGTTTAAGTCTTTGTTCCTCAAAGCAGAAACACTGAATCTTATTAAAATATATTCCTGCTTGTTGTGGATTAACGTTATATGTGCTTATGCCAACAATGGGTTTATCTGTAGGGTTCTCTGCCGTATAAAAAGCTAATGCTGTTTCACCCACCATTAGCTTTATTTCTTGTTGTATGGGTTGAAATTTCCACGGCATTGTATCACTAACATCCCCACTAAAATGAATGGTTATTACTCTATTTTCTTTTATTTCATCTGTAATACTTAAACTATTAGTGGTTAAATCCGACACTTGTGTAGTACCTCCAAATCCTGTGACTTGACAGAATATCTGATATAAAGGCACTGACCCATAAGATAGGCCCACCATTGCAATAGAAGCTGCTGTAAATAAAATTGCAATTGATTTGTTGTTTTTAAACATACTCGAACCTACCCGTGCATTTTATAAAATAACTAATTCCAAAAAGTATAATTAGGTAGCCAATCGAATGTAATAAGTATCCCAGCAATAAAAATAACCCATGCTAATGAGAATGGTAGAAATACTTTCCATCCTAGACGCATTAGCTGGTCATATCTATATCTAGGGAATGTTGCACGTACCCATATGAAAGAAAATAATAACAAGACTACTTTAATGCCAAACCATACAGTGCCTGGTATTAGCGTGAAAGGCACAATGCTCAAAGGCGGTAGCCAACCACCTAGGAATAGAATAGTACACATGCTACACATTAAAATCATGTTAGCATACTCACCTAAGAAAAATAATGCAAAGCCCATCGCAGAATATTCTACGTTATAACCTGCAACTAGCTCTGCCTCTGCTTCCGGTAAGTCAAATGGTGAACGATTGGTTTCAGCAAGAATAGAAATAAAAAACATAATGAATAATGGGAACAGCGGTATAAAGTACCAAATTGCTTCTTGGCTACGAACGATTTGGCTTAGGTTTAGTGATCCAGCACACATGAGCACTGTGATAACAATTAAGCCAATAGACACCTCATACGAAACCATCTGTGCAGCTGAACGTAATGAACCTAAAAATGCGTATTTAGAGTTGCTTGACCAACCTGATGTAATTATGCCATAAACACCTAGTGAGGATACGGATAGTATATACAGTAGGCCAATATTTAAGTCTGCAATAACCATACCATCTCCAATAGGAACAATCGCCCAGCTAACTAAGCTAAGCATAAATGTTAAAATTGGAGCAAGTAAGAATATAAATGTATTAGCTCTACTTGGCAAAATAGTCTCTTTAAGCAACAACTTTAAACCATCAGCCAATGGTTGCAATAAGCCAAATACACCAACAACGTTTGGCCCTTTACGTTGCTGCATAGCAGCAATTACTTTACGCTCAAGTAATGTTAAATATGCCACAGCTATTAATAGTGGCAATACAAGGCCTAGTATCTTGCCTAAAATGATGAGTACATCAAACATATAATATAAATCCCTTTTCTTGTATTAATAGTGATAGTAGTAGTATAAATAAATGCCCTAAAATAGGGCATCTTCTCTCTTCTTATGCTATTTTATATAATTTTGAACATTTTGCCATCGTTTGAGATGCTCTAGTAATCGCATTAGTTAGGTAAAAATTATTAATAAGAGGCTTTATTGCTTCTTTTTTTATTCTGCTTTTATCAACATCAACTACTGCCGAAGGCGCAATCTTAGTATCCTTTTTGGTAATAGTACCTGTTTGTACGAAGTGAGGCACTAACTCCTCATATTTTTGTTTAATATCATCAATGATATTATACGGCAGTGCACTGCCTATTACTTCAGAAAGAGCTCGCACGATTTTCCAATCCTCACGTGCATTCCCAGGAGCATAAAAAACCGACTTAGCGACTTGTGCTCTCCCTTCCATATTTACGTATGTAGCAGTTTTTTCTGTATATGCTGAACCAGGGAGTATTACATTTGCAATATTTGCGCCGTAATCACCATGATGCCCTTGGTAAACAATAAAATGTTTCTCAGGGTTATTTATACGCACTTCATCAGCACCGAGCATGTAAATAAATGAACTATTTACAACCCCACCCTGTGCAGTACCATCAACGATTACTCTTTTATGCCCGACACCTAGATCCAATGCACCAACTGTTGATGCTGCATGATGTAGTATATTAAAACCATTCCATCCATCTTCTTTTATTTTTGACACTTTGGTTAGTTTTTGTATGTACTTAAGGATAGATGGTGCGTCTGGTCTTTGTAGAATAGATGTACCCACTATAACGATAGGTTTGCGTGCTTTCTCCAGTTTCTTATTAAATGGGTGTTTGCCGTCACATATATCCAGTAGTGCATCTATACTGCTGCCAAGATCTTCTACATTATATGTTAAGTTCGCCTTAGGACCAATAGATGCTATTTTATAGCCACCCTGTAAAACACGTTTACGGAGTCTTAGGTTTACAATAGGTGCTTCTAGCCTAGTATTCGTGCCTACTAGCAGGCATAGATCAGATTCTTCAATGCCAGATATAGTAGTATTAAACAAATACTGCTCACGGCCCGTGTTGTTAAATATCTCTTGCTCTTTATCTTGATTTGTTAAAGATAGATATGGGGTATGAGCTTCTAGATACACTTTATCCGATTGTAAAGAGCTGAATAGGTCTTTAAGTAATAGAGTAGACTCAGCATCCGCTAAATTGCCTACAATACCAACTTTATTTGTATATTTAGAGATATTTTCTCTGATAAACGAAAAAGCTTCCTCCCAGCTGACAGTTTTATATGAACCATTTTCTTTGATTATCGGGTTACTTAGTCTTTGTCTTTTTAAGCCATCGTATAAAAAGCGTGTTTTATCTGATATCCATTCCTCGTTAACGTCCTCATTTAAGCGCGGTAGTATACGCATTATCTCTGAGCCACGAACATCAATACGTATATTGGAACCGGTCGCGTCACAAACATCTACGGACTCAGTGCTTTGTAGTTCCCATGATCTAGCTGTAAATGCATATGGTTTAGATGTTAGTGCACCAACAGGGCATAAATCTATAACGTTACCTGATAATTCGGAGTTAAATACTTTTTCTATATATGTACTAATCTCCGTGTCTCGTCCTCTTCCTACAGTTCCGAGGTCAGGGACACCCGCTACTTCGGTAGCAAATCGCACACATCGTGTGCAGTGAATGCATCTAGTCATTACTGTTTTAACAAGTGGCCCAATATTTTTATCTTCCACGCCTCTTTTATACTCATGAAACCTACCTCTATCACTACCGTAAACCATGCTTAGATCTTGTAAATCACATTCACCACCTTGGTCACAGATAGGGCAGTCTAATGGGTGATTAACCAGTAAAAACTCCATAACACCTTCCCTAGCTTTTTTAACTAGTGGTGTATTTGTAAATATTTTCATGTTGTCTAGTACAGGCATAGCGCATGAAGCTACTGGTTTTGGTGACTTCTCTACCTCGACTAAACACATTCTACAATTACCTGCTATAGATAGTCTTTCATGGTAGCAAAAGCGAGGTATATCAATGCCCACCTGCGCACATGCTTGTAATATGGTACTACCTTTTCTAACTTCGACAGATATTCCGTCTATAAACACATTAACCATTTGAATTCCTTCCTCTCTTTAATAGGCTGCGCGCAATGCCATTAACGCACAGCCACAATACTCATTATGAATAAATATAACAATAATTTATTTATTTTTAATTTATAATATATAAGTGACTTTATATAAATGAATAGACTTATAAATGTGGCATCAGAATGAAACTGAAATACCTATATTCTAGGGCTTACCATCTATAATGGGCATATGCTCTATTTGCTTCTGCCATTTTATGCACAGTTTGTTTCTTTTCGATTGATTTTCCGGTATTCTTTGAAGCCTCAACTAACTCTTTACATAGTCTTTCGACCATCGTGTGTTCTGTTCTATTTCGAGCTGACTCAATAATCCATCTGATGGCTAGTGTAATTTGTTTATGTGGTGGCACTTCCATAGGTACTTGGTAATTAGAGCCTGCGATTCGTATAGACATCACATGAACAACAGGCGTTACATTGTCGACTGCACTCTTAAATACCTCCATTGGTTGAAGATGTGTGTCTTTTTTTATTAACGCGAAACAATCAAATAATATACGTTCGGCTACTGATTTTTTACCATCATACATCATGCAGTTAATAAACTTGCCAAGAACCTCATTCTCTGATAGGTATGATGTAGATACTCTTTTATGTTTATATATTCGTGTTTTTCTAGACATTGTTTTATCCTTTTACTTCATTATTTACCGTCTGTTTTCGTTTTTTTATCTGTAGTTTTAGCACTTTTTGTACCATATAATGATCTGCCCTGTCTTCTATTCTCTACACCACCTAGATCCTCAGCACCCCTTACAATATGGTATTTTACACCAGGCAAGTCTTTCACACGGCCACCACGCACTAGGACAGATGAGTGTTCTTGCAATTTATGTCCTTCTCCTGGTATATATGCAGTAACCTCTATGCCATTACTTAGTCTTACGCGAGCTACTTTTCTTTTAGCTGAGTTAGGTTTTTTTGGGGTAGTAATAAACACACGTGTACAAACCCCTTTTCTTTGTGGGCATTGTTCTAATGCAGGTGCTTTTGATCTTGTTGCTGCATCAGCTTTTCTTTTCTGGCTAATGCGTAGTAGCTTATTAATATTTGTCATATATTGATCCCTTTAATTCATTATGTTTTTAATTACTTTTTAAATTATTTTTTAAATAGGTGTCTTTGAGTATTTTTATTGATCCAGTGCCGAGTGGCACTAGGTAACCGAAGAATAAATTTGCTTGTGCACCTGTTAATGGATCATATCCTCGCCAAACAGATGCTTCTGTAAGCACTTTTGACGTCTTTTGGAAGGACGCGGAAGATAGGAAGGAAGAACTTAGAAAAGTTACATCAGATATACCACCTAAAGACATTTTACCGTTTTTTGTATATAGGCCCATCACAAGTTGACTGATGGATTTGCTATAAAAATAGTCCTTAGGGTATCTTGTGCTTTTTACTTTAACTTTTACTTTTGCATCCTTATTATATGTTCTATCAACTTTTGTTGCTATGCGACTGCTTTCCTTGTTTTCCTGTACGTCTGCGACCTTAAGATACATTTGCGAAGCAATTACCTCTACATGTTTTTGACTAACGTTTACACCATTTTCCATATAGGTATTTAATATTTGTTCTGTTAAATTATAAAACGAAGCTTGGAACCCTATTCTTTCTGCCATATCTCTTATAGGCAGTATACCCTCACTTAGTACATCACCTTTATAGACATAATCGTGCTCTCTTACATATAGTTGATAATCAGACTTAATAATGCTTATACGTATTAAAGACCATTCCCTTGTCTCTTTATCTTTTGTATGTATATAAAGAGTTCGCTTGTTTGAGATAGAATCATTGCCAAATACGATAAAACCCTCGACAGGGGCAATAATACAATTATGTGTCTGCACGCATTCGAATAGCTTAGATATTTTAGACAACCCTCCAGTAATATCTTGTGTAATACCTTGACTAGCACTTATTCGGCCAATAAGATTACCTTTACGAATGAACGTACCATCTAACATGTATATAGTGTCTTGCGGCATTATAATATTTTCAAGTAGTTTGCCATTTCTTTTTATAAACCATGCGGATAACTGATGAAGAGTTTCTTTGTTTGAGGATGCTACAAGGTGCCCTGACAATTTATCCCTTTTGATAGCATGTTCATTATGTAATTTATTTTTATAATGCACAACACCATTAAAGTTAGCGATAATTGGTATAGAATAAGGACTCCAATCAAACAATAAAACATCTTTTGCAACATAATCACCATCTTTTACATATAGTACTGCTCCGTACGGCACGGTGTATGAGGCCGCGATACGATTATCTGTGTCAACTATAAGAAGCTTACATTTTCTGCTTATATTGTATTTGCTGTGATCAGTGGTATCAATGGACTGTTTAGGATACATAAATAAAACACGACCATTTTGGCCGCTGTATATAGTGTGGTCACTGCCACCCTTCAAAACAGTGCCACCTAAATGGAACGTACGCATAGTTAGCTGCGTACCTGGCTCACCGATAGACTGTGCAGCTACTATCCCAATTGACTCACCTATAGACACTAACTGGCTGCTATCTGTACCGATACCATAACATTTTCTACATATACCATTTCTAGTCTCGCATGTAATAGCAGATCGCACAGCAACATGCTCTACTTTATACTTATCTAAAGTATTTATTAATGATTCAGATATAAGCTGGTTTTTTTGTAATATAACCGCGCCTGTTTCGGCATCGATAATGTTTCTACACAAGTATCTACCTACAATGTTTTTATAATATCCCCTTGGCCCACTATAACTGTTTATGTATTTATGGTTACCGAAAAGAATACCTTTTTTTGTTTGGCAATCTTCTTCTACAATAAATATATCTTTTGATGCATAAAATAGTTTTCTTGTTAGGTAACCAGATATAGCAGTTTTCAGTGAAGTATCAATCACACCTTTTCGTGCGCCATGCGTAGAGTTAAAGTAGTCAACAACGCTTAATCCTTCTTTAAAATTGGATACTATAGGTATTTCTAGTATATCACCAGAGGGCTTAATCATTAGGCCTCTAATACCACATAACTGCCTCATCTGAACCATAGATCCACGCGCTCCTGAATGTATCAACATATATATCGAACTCTTATAGCTAGGCACTGTATGCAGTATGTCTCTAAATATTTGATTGGTCAACATGCTCGAGCACTTTGACCATTCGTTTAAAAGCCTCTTAGATTTCTCATCACCGGACATTGCGCCACGGATGTATTGTTTCTGGTAGTCATCTACTTTTGCTTGAGCGCGCTCAACGAATAGCTGTTTCAGGTTTGGAACGTTTATATCATTTTTATGTAGACTGATGCCAGCTTTATACGCATAATAAAAACCAAGTGCCATTAACTGATCAAGTACAAGTGATGCTTTTCGAGACCCAACGCAAGCAATAACATATTTTATTAGATTAGTAATTTCTTTTTTATCTAATATCTTATTAACAACATTAATATCAACTGCATTTGTATAATCAAAAAGCATTTGATAAATTAAAGCTCTGCCTGGTGTAGTACTCACACGTTGTTTAGTACTTGGTTGTGTAAGAAACATAGGCGCATGGAGATCTAACTGCTTGTTCTCAAGTGCTCTTTTCATACTTTGTATATCATAATACACATTTCCTTCACCGATGGCGCCTTCAAAAACTACTGTCATATAGTATAGGCCAAAAACCATATCCTGTGATGGTGATATAATAGGCTCATGCGTAGCAGGGCTAAGAATATTTGTAGATGTCATCATTAGGACACGAGCTTCTATTTGAGAATGGATAGTATGTGGTACATAGACAGCCATCGTATCCCCATCAAAATCCGCATTAAATGAGCCACAAACAAGTGGATGAAGTTGCACTGCTTTTGTGTTTATTAGAAGTGGTGAAAATGCTTGTATATTGAGTCGATGCAGTGTAGGCGCCCTATTTAATAATATTGGATGCCTGCCTACTATGTCATTAAAGAGTTTGTATATACTTTTTACACTATTCTCTTTTTTCAACATATCAACCATTTGACTGGTTGATATGTTGCTGTTCAGCACGATATTAGAAAAATTATGTAAATCTCTTATTTTGAGTAGTATAAAAGGTTTAAACAGTTCAAATATTAGTTCTATAGGAAGGCCACACTGGTTCATACGAAGTCGCGGCCCAGACGTAATAACGGTCCTACCTGAAAAATTAATACGTTTACCTAGTATATCTTTCCTGAACCTGCCCTCTTTACCTGACAGCCTATTTATAATGGATTTACCTTTAATACCAGTAGATGGCTTAGCAAAGCTAGGATCAATCAGCTCTATTACTGCTTTTTGGAGATTAATTTTCGCGCGCACAACAGGATTGCTTTCCCTAGAATCATCTAAGGAGTAGTCGGAATGTAGTTGACTTGTATATTCATTAATAATATACTTACTTAGTAATTTTTTAAAACTATTGTTACGTTCGAGTACACGTTGGTATAGGTAATTAATGTCAGAAGAAATAAATAATTTTTCCCCTATTACACGTAGAGGTCTGTATGTAGGTGAAAGCACAGGTAGATGCTTAATAAACATCCATTCAGGCCTTTGTCTTAGGCGTATAAATGATGAAATTATTCTAATTTTTTTCTGTATGGTGTTAGCGTGATTTATTGATGTATTTATATTATACATCTCTTCGTGCTCATTCAGATTAAGCAGTATGCCTAAGTACTGCTTCTTGGACTCAAATAATATATTTAGTAAATCCATGTTTTTAAAGTAATAGTATACTTTTTCTGGATCAGCCTGTACAATTTTCTCTATTTCTTTATAATCGAATACACCATCACAACCTGCGTACAAAGACTGAATTATTTTAGCTTTTATAAACCATGGGTGCGCTACCGGAGATATTAAATTAATGTGCCCCATAGAAAGATTCTGTATATTGCTCTTATCCAGTTTTGTGTTGCTTCCGCACAGTGAGCATCTATAGGGGTTAGTCTGTCTAAAAGAGCATACTGTGCATATATAGTTATTTTTATAGTTTGTTTTAAAGATTCTACCACAAAATAGACCATCAGTCTCAGGCTCTAGGGTTTTATAATTAATTGTACTGGCTTTTGTAACTTCGCCAGAAGATCTTCTTAGTACTTTGTCATGACTAAGCAGTGACAGTCGTATTTCTAGGGGTTTATAATATGTATTCCTATATATAAAGGACTTTTTTGTTTTTTGAATAGTCATTTTATTAATACCTTTTGTTATGGAAATTGCTAAAAAACGATACTAATACGACAAATGTCTAACTATTTATTACTTTGCACCATAAAAAATAATTCCATGCCTAAAACGCGGAGCTCGTCTCTTAATAGTTTGAATGTCCTAGGTATATCTATGCGATAGGATTTGCCTTTAATAAACTGTTGTAAAAAGTTAGTACGAGCTACGGTTGAGTCGGATTTAAATGTAAGCATCTCCTGTAATGTATAAGCAGCACCGTATGCCTGTAATGCCCACACCTCCATCTCTCCTAGGCGTTGCCCACCGTTTCTAGACTTACCTTTCGATGCTTGTTGTGTTACCACATTATAAGGCCCTGTGGATCTCCCATGTATTTTATGATCTATTAAATGATTTAACTTCATAACATATAGATAGCCCGCTGTTACCTTATTATCTAACGGCTCACCAGTAACACCATCTAGTAACTCTACCTTACCTCTCGTATCTAGTCGCAATTTTCTAGAGATTCTATCTAAATCAGTGCTTGTGGCACTATTAAAAACCTGCGTACCTACACCTGCACCATGAACAAGTGAGGCAGATAGGCTAAGAAGTTCACGTTTGTTGAGGCCTAATATATACATCTGTTCTTTTGTGTTTTTAAATAACGCAGATATATAATGTCTAAGTTCCAAATAATTATTATTATTTATATTATGCATGAATTGTTGTATATCTGTGGATATCGCCATTGTGATATTACCTAGGTAATTCTCAAATAACTGACCTATATTCATACGCGATGAAACGCCTAGTGGACTAAGAATTATATCAACAGGAGTACCATCTCTTAGATACGGCATATCTTCTACAGATAGAACACGAGAAATAACACCTTTATTACCATATCTTCCTGTGAGTTTATCTCCTGCTTGTATGCCATGTGTTGTAGCAACCACTACTTTAACCATTTTTAAATGGTTATCCTCGTACTTACTGCTTGATGTTTTTTTCACCTTTTGCTCCTTTCTAGCTAACGCACGCACGCCTGCTATATTTGCATATAACAATTTCAGCGTCTTGTATGTGTATATAGTAGAAATGGACAACATACGTTGCATTAACCAGATAGTGTCTGAATACATAATATCCGACGGATTCTTTATAGATTGTGCTATTGGAGAGCTTCTTCCTCTGATAAACAATCTTAAAACCTGCAAGTAGGGGTTATACCTATGTTGTAATGAGATAAAAGGTTCTTTCTGTTTAATGGCATGTTTCGCTGTTAACTCTTTTAAAAATTTATATGTATAGGAACGTGACAACTGGTTAATTATCCCCCACATATTTATCACAGATAAAAAACCTTGATACAAATCATCATCAAAGCCATTTTTTCCATTATTTAAATGTTTAATTATGGTTTTTGTATAGACAGATGTTGTATGTGATGAGGGCAGCATTGCTAGCAAATCATGACAAGAGCTAGTACAGATATACCTATTATGAATATTCATTACATGTTCAGGCTCCGTTATAAGAAGATAAGGGCAGAGGTATATTGATTTTCTGGCAAGATAGTCTTTTATACCCATATCTAGTAAGTGTCTAGGTTTTTGAACAACATACCCAGGTGCCTGATCATACTGATATAGCTTTACTACATCCACTACATAGCCATTCTTTTTACTCTTATACCTCATAGATTTATCGGACACAATTAATTTATTTTTATTTATACTGTATAACTGCCTCTTCTCTTTGCATACTAGAACATCATCTTTCTTTACAACGGAACCAATGCTAATTACGCCATCAATATCCATATTAGGTATTTCTGGTATATGTTTTATTACTTCTTGGGAGTCACTTTCTTGTGATTCCATTGTTTTGTACACCTCAAGATGTGTTGATTGTAGGTATCCATGCCTTAATAGCCTCTCAGATATAACAATAGAATCTTCAAAGGTATGCCCATTCATTGATGTAAACGCTATTAGTATATTATTACCTAGTGATACAGCATTATTTGACATCGCATACCCAGAATAACTAACACTATTAAACAAATTGTTATAGCCGTTAACTGTCTGTATTCTCTGCGTGTTCATTGTTTTCTGGTTTGTGTGCTTATTTATAACTAATTGATGAGTTTTAACGATATCCATACAAAATGTTTTATTATGCATTATCTTCTTATATAATAATACGCCTAAATGGTCTAGTGCTAAAGAGGTATCAAATGGCATATATTGACTATGTGTTAATTGCGTAAGTGAATATAAATCACGAGGTGCAATAGATTCCATGCCTGTGCCAACAAGAGGCTTCTCTATATTATCTAAAGGCACAGCCTGTCTTTGCATATTTGAACCCATCAATGCTCTATTTGCGTCATTATGCTCTAAAAAAGGTATCATAGAAGATGATAGTGAAACCAGCTGCTTATTTGACAACTCAATATAATCCACTTTAGAAGAAGGCACTATAACTGTTTGATTATTGTACCTACAATACACTTCGCGCCTATTTAAAAAAGTCTTATCTTTGTGCAATGCCTGATTGGCAAGCGAAATATATTTGGTTTTTTCTTCTACAGGGCTTAGATAGTGTATAGTATTGGTAACAATGCCATCGCTTACTTTTAGATATGGCGTCTCGAGTTGATTGTTATTATTAACACGTGTAAATACGCTTAAACTAGTCACAACACCAACACTTTTGCCTTCTGGGGTTTCTATAGGGCATATTCGCCCATAACTGCTAATATGTACATCGCGCATTTCTAAACTAACATTATCTGTTTTAAGTCCTCCCGGGCCCATTAAAGACACCTTCCTGCTATGAGTTATGTAAGACAACGGGTTAACCTGCTCTGTATACTGACATAATGACGATCTTGTCAAATATTTAATTACAAATTTAAGGGCGTTTTTACATGATTCTATATCGTTACCAACGCTATCCATACTGCTATAATGACGCCTATATAGGCGAATATCGATTCGAGATCGAGCGTCTATAAATGACTCTTTAAGGCATGTGTAGAATTGTTCACCTATACTACTAAATTTCTTATTATAGAAATCCTGTTCAGCTAAATTGTCGGATACTGTAAGCCTATTGTGTATTTGTATTAAATACCTTATTGTATATGCAATGTCTACCGCGGATAGTGTATTCAGTTTACTATAAGTACCAAAGAGACAGTTCATACGTAGTCTTGCTGGTGTAGATAACAAACATTCTTTGTATGTTTTTACAACATTATCCTCTTTTGCACGTATTTGCGCCATTATATGATCGCCTGTTATACCACTATTCTGATATAAATGTATTATTTTTGATTTTTTCGATGACACTACATTAGTAAGGCATGTATTATAGTAATTGTTTTTCTCATGCATAGAAACAAATAGTATAGTGCAGTAGCCATAATTACATATTTCACGATACAGAGGTAAGAATTCATGTGTAAATACACGGTCTTCGTACATTGTACCTATAAACGATAATAGTTTTGCAACCAATGAGCAGGGATAAAGATTACGTGATTCTTGTGCGAAGATAGATTTACCATAGTTATTATATATATCAAGAACCATGTAGCTTTTTTTCTTTTTTGCAGGTAATCCTTCTGTAAATATACGTACTACAGACGTATTTAGCATGCTCCTATACTCATCGGTACTCAGGCGGCTTCCATGAATAGGAAGAACATTTGCATTATAGGACTCATTACTGCTAGAATTATACCTATTTTTTTTTAAGGATGACCAGTCAAAAATAACCCTCCATTTATCCCCTGTATACTCATATTCCTCTACTGTGTATGTAAGGGCATGAGCTACATCTTTAAACGATAGATTAAGATGATCAAGCAACACTGTCATATCTTGGTGTGTATGTAAGCGTTCGTTCTTTTTATTATTAATCTTACGCCCAATAAATGTATTATCAATAATCTCTAGTTGCACTGAGCGACCCTTTAAACCTCTAATTTTTACAACATCACGTGTGCTAGATGATTCATTATTATCGACATAAATACCACTATCCCTCGTAAGCTGATTAACTATCGTGTTTTCTACACCATTAATAATAAAAGAACCACTTTTTGTTAGTAAGGGCATTTCTCCCACATAGTATCTAGTGTATGGTTTATGTTTTTTTGAACGTACATATACATATAATGGTATGCCATATGTTTTATTATTGGTAATACATTCATCAGTAGTGTAGGAAGCTGTGCCAAAAATATAACCAACGTATGGATCACCAATAAAACTGCGTAATAGTTGTTCTAGTCCAGTATTACGTCTTTTTTCTATAGGGGTAAAACGTTGTAGAAAATCATTATAGGAAGACTTATTTATCTTTAGCAGATTAGGGATTACTGTATCATCAAATGTGTTGGAAATACCCAGTGTTATTGGGTATTCCTTACTATTAATTGGTGTCTTTTTTTCCATGACCTACTCCTTGCTAACATACCATGTTTTTAATTTGGTTGGTTATTTATTTCTTCTTGCATTGCTAGTGTGTTACATAACACATTTTGGTTAATTGAAAGCAAGCTTGTTAATTCTATAACAGGGCTTTGTAGAATACCTAACATATGCTGTACTACATCACCTTTATTGTTCGGTAATTTAGCCATATCTTCAAAGTCACTAGAAGTAATAAAACTATTATAATATTTACATCCAAGTAAGTGCAACATGCTGTATTGTTTTTTCCAATTTAATAAGACATCGCATAATTTTGGAGACGCATTGTTGCTATACAGCAGCAACGTAGGTCCTGTGAATAAATTTGAAGCATTTTTATATATTGTGTTTTTTATTGCCTCTCTCACTAATGTGTTTTTAACGACCTTAACGGATACACAAAGTTCTTGTGAGATATTTTGTTTTTCTAGCTCATTCAATAAGTTTTGTTTAGCTTCGTCAAGAGTAGTGTGGTTATATACAAGCGTGTTATAATGATATACTAGAATCATAGGATACTGATTAAATATCTCCCTATACTCTTGTAACCTCAGGTCTTTATTTTCTTTTCTCATGATTATACAACCTTTATTTTATGTGTAGTTTTATAAAATAACGCGTTACTGTATGCTAAGCGTGCACGATGGCCCTTGTGTCGTGTTCATGTATATATTATTTAGATTTGATTTTATATATGAAGAAGGCAAATGCTTCTCTACAAATGAAAGAACAACAGATGCATTTTCATGTATCTTAGTATCATCCATAGATAGTGTTCCTATCGGTATATGCGCAGTTAGTAACTTATTAAGTTTAATTTTAAAAGAACCTTTTTTTAAATTATCAACCATTCTCTTAATATTATCTTCATCCACAATAGTACCTTGTTTAGGAGTGGGCATTAAACCTTTAGGTCCAAGGACACGGCTGTATTTAGTTAATGATGGCATATCTTCTTTAAATGTTATTAAGTAGTTGGGTGATATAACATTATTTTGGATATCTTTTACCAGATTATCAGAACCAACATGATCAATGCCTAAGCTGGAAGCATCTACGTTTTTTAAGGTGTATAGTGCTACTGTAGGCGCGTCGCCAAATGCATGTGGTAGTGATATAGAATCCTTAGATAAATCTGATAAGTAGTTGCCCTCTATACGTGCTCTTTTTTTTGTCGCTAATTTGTTTTTGCCAAAAACTAAGCTTAATATTATTTTATAATCCATTCTATTATCGTTCAATGCATACGCGCGCATCGTATGCATTGAATCTATTATTGAACCATGTTCTTTAACAGTCATAGTATCTTACTCCAGTATTTATTTTATTATCTAGTCTTATAATCACTTGCCTTAATGCCCATAGATTTAGCCGTGCCATGCACAGATCGGCATACAGATTGTATATTTTGTCGTGTGCCTTCTTGTTTTATACGCGCTATTTCATATAAAGATCTTAAGTCTATGCTGATTGGCTGTTCTTTACCTGCTTTTGACTGGCCTTTTTTAATATTTAAGTGTGCTTTCATTAAGTGACTAACCGCAGGTGTTTTGATTTTATATGTATATGTCCTATCCTCATACACTGTTATTAGTGTCGGAACAGGGCCTTCTTTTATGCCTAGCACACTGCATTGGTTATTGAAGTCTTTACAAAATTGCATTATGTTTAAGCCTCTAAGGCCTAAAGCAGGCCCAACAGGCGGCGATGGGCTTGCTTTACCTGCTTCTATTTCTAAACGTATGTATCCAGTTATTTTTTTCATGATGTTAATCCTTATTTTTTTTTATTCAGGGAAGAAGGGACTTGAACCCTTAGCCTACGGTGCATATGAGTGTTAATACCTTATATGTATAACACACATCATACGAACTATACGTGCATTTTTCAATGCATACAGCTCTACATGATAAATACATACGTTGCACATATTTATCACTGCAGCCCTTCTTAATATACGTATGCGTTAACATACTTTAATAATACGGCTGCTCCGTCATCTGGGAAATGAGTCTTTTTAGGACAGCACTTCCATTAATGATCCCTCAGTTAGTATCTCTTTTTACGTGCATTTAGAACCCTTTACTCTATAAGCATAACTATTAAACACAAGGATCCTATGTTTTTATCCAAATTAAAAACATATGTGGAGTAACAGAATGAAATAGATTAATATTAATTCAAAAATTTTATTCATATGCACTTTAATATAAAGGTAGCTGTTTATGGACTGTATTTCGTACAGGCCAATACCTATATAAAAGAAACCATTATTGATCCTATTGGTTGTATTAAAAGAGATACCATAGCAAGGCGCGCTTTGGAGACCGTTGCTCTACCTATTGAGCCACTTCCCTATAAAAACATGTAATCACAGAATGATAATGAAGATGGCATATACCATCTTCATCCTTAAATACCTATTTTGAAGACACAGCGCTTGCGCATGAGATGATTTCAATAAGTTCACTTGTAATAGACGCTTGACGCGCTTTATTATATATCAAAGTTAATTTATTTATCATTTCCCCTGCATTTTTAGCTGCATTTTCCATAGCGTTCATACGAGCACCTTGCTCGCTAGTGTTGTTTTCGATAAGTGCATAGTATATTTTTAATCCAATGTAGTACTCATAGAAATCAAATAAAACCTCTGATTTACTTGGCTCCATCTCATAGTCATTGAATTCATTATATGCATTTTCTAACGCTTGTTTAGATTCGATTCTGTCCTCTGTTATAATCTGTGTAAGAACTGATTTAAATTTGTTATACACGATATAACAAGCATCGTAGTCTTGCGCTAACACTTCTTCCGCTATAATAGATGCATTACCGAAAGAAATACCTTTTCTTGCTACTTCTGTTATTGAGGTTCTTATAGATTTGCTATATAATCTCTGCAATTGATCTTTCGCCTTAATACCTACACAAATAATTGATGCATTTGGATCAATGCCATCTGATTTATTAGCTAGTTGTCTTGCGGCTTTAGCAACGCCTGAGTTAATACCTCCACATAGGCCTCTGTCAGAAGAAATAGGCACAATTAATTTATTAACAATTGCTTGTTCACTTTTAGCAGTGCCTCTATACTCATTAAAAAGAACGTCAACAGCTTTGAAACAAGGTCTAACAACATCTAAACTACGTTGTGCTTGTCTTAGTTTTGATGCTGCAACCATTTTCATTGCTTTTGTAATTTTTCGTATAGAAGTAATACTTTTTATTCGATTTTTAAACTCTTTAGTTGATGCCATTATTAATCCTCTCTCTTAAAATACCATTTTTTAATAGATAAAAAAAAACACACTATTGTGTTACTGAAGCAACATGGAAGATGCTCAATGAGCATCTTCCATCAATAAGTAGCTTGCCTAGCAAAAAGCTTAAAAAGGAATTAAGCTACAAAGCTTTTAGTAAAGGTGCTTACAGCATTTGCAATTTTTTCATTTAGCTCTGCTGATATTGATTTTTCTTGCTTGATGCGTGTTAGTATATCCGCATGATTAGTGTTAAAGTGTTTAACTAGTCCTTTTTCATAAGCATTAACTTTTGATAGTTCAATGTTATTTAAATAACCTTTAACACCTGCAAATAATACAATAACTTGTATTTCTGTTGGGATTGGAGAATATTGGTCTTGTTTTAATAACTCTGTTAGTCTTGCACCTCTATTTAGCTGTGATTGAGTAGCTGCATCTAGGTCACTACCAAATTGTGCGAACGCTGCAACTTCACGGTATTGTGCAAGATCAAGTTTCAAAGTACCACCAACTTGTTTCATAGCTTTAATCTGCGCTGCAGAACCTACACGGCTAACAGATAGACCAACGCTAACAGCTGGGCGTAGACCACTATAGAATAGCTCTGTTTCTAGGAAGATTTGTCCATCTGTAATTGAAATAACGTTTGTTGGAATATATGCAGAAACGTCACCTGCTTGTGTTTCAATAACAGGAAGTGCTGTTAGTGAGCCAGCGCCTTGTTTATCTGCCATTTTTGCTGCTCTTTCTAGTAGTCTTGAGTGTAGATAGAACACATCACCAGGATATGCTTCACGACCTGGAGGACGACGTAGTAGTAGAGATGTTTGTCTGTATGCAACTGCTTGTTTGCTTAAGTCATCATAAATCATTAGACCGTGCATGCCGTTATCTCTGAAGTACTCACCCATAGCACAACCACTGTATGGTGCTAGGAATTGTAGTGGTGCTGGCTCAGATGCAGTAGCAGCTACAATAATAGTATATTTTAATGCATCGAATTCTTCAAGAGTTTGTACTAGTTGTGCAATAGTTGAGCGTTTTTGGCCGATACCTACGTAAACAGTGTATAGTCTTTCTGATTCTTTGTCTGTTGATTCGTTAATTAATCTTTGGTTTAACATGGTGTCAAGAGCAATAGCAGTTTTACCTGTTTGTCTATCACCAATGATAAGTTCCCTTTGGCCTCTACCAATTGGAACTAGACAGTCAATAGCTTTAATACCAGTAGACATTGGTTCATGCACTGATTTTCTAGCTAGAATACCAGGAGCTTTAACCTCTACTCTTCTTCTTTCTGCTGCTTGAATAGGACCTTTACCATCGATTGCGTTACCAAGTGCATCTACAACGCGACCAAGTAGGCCTTTACCTACAGGAACGTCCACGATTGCACCAGTTCTACGTACGATATCACCTTCTTGAATGACACGGTCATTACCAAATAGAACTACCCCTACGTTATCTGTTTCAAGATTTAGCGCCATACCTTTTACGCCACCATTAGGGAATTCTACCATTTCACCTGCTTGAACATTGTTTAAGCCGTATACGCGAGCAATACCGTCACCGATAGATATAACTCTACCAACTTCTTCAACATCTAGTTCTCTATATGCATTAGTTATTCTCTCTTCAAGTATTTTAAATTGTTCTGATGCTGTGATATTCATCTTTTATCATCTTTTTTTTATTTATTTTATGTAATTAAGTAAGAAAATAGACAACACGAATAGATATAGTATTATATTTTTAATTACTCGTAGTTTTTAATATACTATTTATATTATTACTATACAAGATAGCAGTAGAACAAATGGGTATATTAAATATGAATTAATATTTATATATATAGTCTCACGGTGATAATAATCACACATCTATGTGCTTAGTACAAGACTGTTTACTTTATTGCATCGTGTATCATGCAGGCACAGCACTATGGCTGGTGTGTGTGCTATAATTGTGTAGCCTATATAGTATATATTATTTATGCACTGAAATAATAGTATAAAAATAAAAAAGGAATACATATAATGAACAATCTTAATAAAAGTGCACAAATACTATTTCTTACTGAACTAGTAAAGGGTATGTCGCTAACATTAGATTATTATTTCCGAGAAAAAGTGACACTAAATTACCCATTTGAGAAAGGACCGTTAAGCCCAAGATTCAGAGGGGAGCATGCACTTAGAAGATATAAAACAGGTGAAGAACGTTGTATTGCATGTAAGCTTTGTGAAGCTGTATGCCCCGCACAAGCAATTACAATTGAATGTGAGCCACGTTTAGACGGTAGTAGAAGGACCACTCGATACGATATTGACATGACAAAATGTATATACTGTGGGTTTTGCCAGGAAGCATGTCCTGTTGATGCAATTGTAGAAGGTCCAAACTTTGAATATGCCACTGAAACACATGAGGAACTGTTATACGATAAAGAAAAACTATTGTTAAATGGCGATAAATGGGAAACAGAAATAGCTGCAAACTTAGCAAACGAAGCATTATACAGATAATGTAGGCATCATTTACGTAATATGATAGAGAAAAGAAAGAATAGGATACTATACCTATTCTTTTATGAAAAAAGGATGTGTAGCTCAGTGGTAGAGCAACGGCCTTTTAAGCCGATGGCCTTGGGTTCAATCCCCAACACATCTAAAGAATTAACGGGGTGTAGCGCAGCCTGGATAGCGCGTCTGTTTTGGATACAGAAGGTCGCGTGTTCAAATCACGCCATCCCGAGAGTGCTCACTTGGTGAAATTGGTAGACACAACAGACTCAAAATCTGTATTATTGTCGGTTCAACTCCGACAGTGAGTACTAATTCAAATAAATCACCTATACTGAAGTGGTGGAATTGGTAGACACGCTACCTTGAGGGGGTAGTGAATTAACATTCTTGGGAGTTCAAGTCTCCTCTTCAGTATTAGATATGTAAAAAAAAAGTAACCATTGAAAATATGCGAAAAATATACGAACCGTATTGTACATTATAGTAGGTAAATATAACCATGCATTTTGCATGGCCATATTTATAATTTCTAGATATGCTAAAACAACAAAAACATTCGAGATATTAGTATCAATTAGCTGCATGTCACCATGTTTACACTTTTGACCTATTAACGTGATAGTCTATCACGGCTCTCGAGGAGAACTTGTTTTGAGGTGGAATTCCCGCTTATATGCTTTCAGCGGTTATTCTGTCCATACTTAGCTACCCGACTATGCTGCTGGCGCAACAATCGGTACACCATTGGTATATCCTCCTCAATCCTCTCGTACTAGAGTCGGATCCTCTCAATTCTCCAGCACCAATGGCAGATAGGGACCGAACTGTCTCACGACGTTCTAAACCCAGCTCACGTACCACTTTAATTGGCGAACAGCCAAACCCTTGGAACCTTCTACAGCTCCAGGATGTGATGAGCCGACATCGAGGTGCCAAACAACTCCGTCGATTTGGGCTCTTGGGAGTTATTAGCCTGTTATCCCCGGCGTACCTTTTATCCGTTGAGCGATGGCCTTTCCACACAGCGCCACCGGATCACTATGGCCGACTTTCGTCTCTGCTTCACTTGTAGGTGTCACAGTCAAGCGGGCTTATGCCATTACACTCACCAGTTGGTTTCCAACCAACTTGAGCCCACCTTTGCGCACCTCCGTTATTCTTTGGGAGGTGACCGCCCCAGTCAAACTACCAACCATACAATGTCCCAGTTATTCATATAAATAACATAGTTAGCTCTAGAAAACATAAAGGGTGGTATTTCATTGATGCCTCCACAATCGGCTAGCGCCGAGGTATCATAAGCTCCCACCTATTCTACACATTATATCTTCTCTAGCACTGTAAAGATGTAGTAAAGGTGCACGGGGTCTTTCCGTCTAACCATTGGTATTCCGCATCTGCACGGAAAATTCAATTTCGCTGAGTCAATCTTGGAGACAGTAGGGAAGTCGTTACACCATTCATGCACGTCGGAACTTACCCGACAAGGAATTTCGCTACCTTAGAACCGTTATAGCTACGGCTGCCGTTTATTGGGGCTTAAGATCTTTGCGTTAACAAATCACATTAACCTTCCAACACCGGGCAGGTGTCAGACCCTATACATCACCTTGCGGTTTAGCAGAGTCCTGTGTTTTTAATAAACAGTCGCTTCCCCCTATTATGTGCCACTAATAAAATCTAATAAATAGATAATATTAGTACCTCTTCTTCCGAAGTTACGAGGCCATTTTGCCGAGTTCCTTCAAGATTGTTCTCTCACTCACCTTAGTACATTTATACTCGTTCACCTGTGTCGGTTTAGGGTACGGTTTATAACATTAAGACTATTTCCTGGAATCGCTTTATACGCTACTATAATCCGTTAAACAGACACATATAAAAACAATCCGTCATCATTAATGCACCCCAGAAAATAAATTCCCTGGGGATCCCCATCTAATACGACTTTCGTCTTTTTATTAGGGACCGATTCACTCTGCGCGGACGAACCTTCCGCAGAAACCCTTGAACTTGCGGTGGCAATGATTTCCACATTGCTTGTCGCTACTCATGTCAGCATTCTCACTTCTGATATCTCCAACAAAACTGACGTTTTATCTTCAACGACCTACAGAACGTTCTGCTACCAAGATACATAGTATCTTCCATAGCTTCGGTGGATTACTTAAGCCCCGTTACATTTTCGGCGCAAAAAAGCTATTAGATCAGTGAGCTGTTACGCTTTCTTTAAAGGATGGCTGCTTCCAAGCCCACCTCCTGACTGTTATGGCCTTTTAACTTCCTTTCCCACTTAGTAATCACTTAAGGACCTTAGCTTATGGTCTGGGCTGTTTCCCTCTCGACCACGGATCTTATCACCCGTAGTCTGCCTGCTATGATAACATCATTAGTATTCAGAGTTTCCTTGGGCCTGAAGTAGCTTTACGCCCCCCAAGTACCCATTGAGTGCTTTACCCCTAATGATGAATTACATAACGCTCTACCTAAATAGATTTCGCAGAAAACCAGCTATCTCTGAGTTTGATTAGCCTTTCACTCCTATTCACAAGTCATCCCCGTATTTTTCCACAGACGTGGGTTCGGTCCTCCAGCATATATTACCATGCCTTCAACCTGCTCATGAATAGATCACTCAGTTTCGGGTCTCGTACACGCAACTTAACGCTATTTTTCAAACTCGTTTTCACTACGCCTATTCCTACCGGATTAAGCTTGCTGCGTACACGAAGTCGCTGACCCATTATGCAAAAGGTACGCCGTCATAGGTTTACACCCACTCCGACTGCTTGTAAGTATTCAATTTCAGGATCTTTTCACTCCCATTTCTGGGTTCTTTTCACCTTTCCCTCACGGTACTTGTTCACTATCGGTCACTCGGTTATATTTAGGCTTAGCAGGTGGTCCTGCTATCTTCAGACAAGATTTCACGTGTCCCGTCTTACTCTACTACAAAGTGCTTATATGCTATACTGGGCTATCACCATCTATGGCAAGGTTTTCCAACCTTTTCTATTAATGTGCACAATGCATCTCCTATAAAATAGGAAGGCCTTCTTCCGCATTCGCTCGCCACTATTAACGGAATCTCTTTTGATTTCTTTTCCTTTGGTTACTTAGATGTTTCAGTTCACCAAGTATATAGAATCTATTTGACTCTACTTCTTAGAAGTGAGTTTTCTCTTTGGCAATTCATGGATCACAGTTATTCTACGTTTCTCCCCATGACTTTTCGCAACGTATAACGTCCTTAACACGAGTACCAAGGCATCCATCGAATACCTTCTAATTGTTTTAGCTATTTTTTTTAGCGCATATCTAAGAAACATGTGTCAGTTTCTAGCATATGATTTGGTTAATTTGAATAATAAATTATTAATGTTTATA